GTATAGCGTTTTCTTGCTGCGTTAGCACGCGCATCCGTTTTCTTGCTGCAGCCGTTTTCTTGCTCCTTGCTTCTTCGTCTTTTTGCTATGGTTTCAGCTGATTACGAGCACAGCAGGGTAGTACTGCCTAAAGGGGAGAGACGAGTGGTACTAAGGAGGCGCCAGAAGAATCAAATGATGCAAGGGTCCCGGAGCATTTTAAGGAACTAGTCGAAGGAACAAGGGAGTTAGACATAACTCCGGCTCACACCAAAGAGGCAGGCGATGAGCCTGTCAAAAAAAAAGTAGAGTCCGTATTATCCTAGAGCCAACGGACAAGCCGAGTCGACGAACAAGATCTCGATTCATATGTTGCGGAAGAGTTTTGAGACGCACGGTCTTGGTCCTATAGACTACCGTTCTATGGGCGTTTCGTACAAGTTCTAAGACGGGCGGAGCCCGGACATACGCCTATCAGTTGGTGTATGGCACCGAGGCAGTTGTTCCCTTGGAATTCCTGATGCCGAGCTTACGATTGGCAGCCCCGCATAAGCTCGGTGACGCATAAAGTCTTTTTTGTACATTCAAAAATCTGCTACAGTTAGAGGAAGACGGATTACATGCTGAGTGGCATTGTCCAGCAGCAACAGCGCAAAGCATGGCATGACAGACAGAAGAGCAAGCACATTCATGAAGGGTGTTTGGTACTACAGCAGAAAAGTGGATGTTACAACCGCTTCAAACGGCTTTCAGAGTGTCTCAGATAATGTAGAATGGTGCTGTAAGATTAAAGGATTTGAAAGGCAACCCTTTGCCTACCCCTGTTAACGGTTCTAAATTCCATTGAGGCGTGGACCCGACCGGATTGTTCTGTACGAATGATTACTGGTTCACTTCGTGGTCAGCAGGATATGGATGACACACTGCCTTGCCCTCATTCTCCATTTCCGTTTATAGGATCGAAGTGAAGATGTCCCTTACAGGTGTCTTATGAAGACAAAGTGGTCACCCTGGTGCAACGAGTTCGACAGATGTAAGACGGCTCTTACAGCAGCCGAAGGGGCTGACGCTTAATAAGTCCGCTGGGAATTCAAGCGGAGGAATGGTTGGACCGATACAAGGCCCTAGGGTGACTAAACGGAAGGACGAGAGTCAACCGTTGGATGCATGGTGGAATGACGAAGGAGTCCATTTATGGACCGTATGGGATACTACAAGTGGGTCCCGCAGAAGCCGTCAGGGGAAGCCTAAGGAAAGCTTACGGAAACGATGGGATAAGCAAACCATTGGTAGAAGTCTAGGAATGCGAGGTTTACAGTTAGTACGGTTACTTCAACGGTTGGACAACTACCTGACGGAAGTTCGTGGAACTACTGTCCACGTAGACCTTGGAGGCCACGTGGCAATCGATGGTTCCATGATTCTCCTTTCATTCGCAACCAAGGATCCGTCACGACAGGATAGGTCATTTGAGGGAAAAAACTGTATTATAGGTAGGTGTCAAAGCGCGCACGTACAAGCGCACACACACACACACACACGCGTACTATATAGATAGCGCCAAAAACGAAGTTGAGCCTTAATGACCGGCTTGTTCTTTCTGTCCTATGGCCTGCATTTTGCTTCCTTCGCCTAGTCTATCTCGCTCTTCTTTCTTTGCCCCGCACTGTTGTTCGGGAATTTGCTCCTCTACTAGCCGAGCCCTTATCCTAAAGGTTCTTTCCTCAAGGCTGGGTAGAGATGGGCGATATGCGAAGGTAGATGGGCGAGATGCGCAGGTAGATGAGCCATATGCGCAGGTATGGGCGATATGCGCAGTAGGTTGTTATATGTGACACTGCTTTAGTCTCGAAGACCTACCCTCCCCTCGCTATTCAGAGCGAGATGCGCATAGCGAGACTGAATCATTCTTAGGAAAGCGTGCAAGTTGTTTGATATAATCGGTGGAGAACATTCACAACTCATTCTTATTATATTGAATTCTGGAAACTGATATACTTCTGAGACACATCTTATATCAAACGACTTTCGAGTCACGACTTGCGAGTGACAGGTTTTAGGAAAAGCGAGAGTCTCCGTCGTGAGGTCCGGCTCTACCGAAATTTGAATGCCGCAGCTTAGCTGCCCGGGTAAATAAAGTCTCCGTGAACGAGTCAAGCTAAGCAAGGGGGCGGGAGGTACCTATATCTACCCAGCCAGGTGTGAGTTCTTTCAGTCAGTTCTTTCAGTCCAGTGGCTTTGTTTGAAAGAATCTGTCATCCTTAGCGAGTAGCTGCTTCCGTAGGCTCCTCCCATTGATCGAGCTAGTTCCCGCTCTGTTCGTCGTGGCCTAACTAGGAGTGGATGCCAACTCAATCTGATTTGCCTCGCATTGACCTCCCCGTCTCTTTATCATAGATCAGCCCTGTCACCGCTTCCCCTGCGACAAAAACTTGGGTGAAGAATTCAGTACTTAGTCTGATTTAAAGTCAATTGCTTATTTGCTTAACACATCGCTGGGTTAGCGGATTTGCCTGGTTCGTCTGCCTTTCCCTCTCCTGGACCCTCCTTCGACTCGCACTCGCGGATATCAATATCTGGTATCTCGCGTCGCTTCAAAGTCAGCTTCAACTTGCACCTGCGCTAATCAGTGACTTGCTAACTTGCCTTCATGTCTCGCTACTGATACACCTAAAAGATATCAATCGGTTCTAGCGCCTTATAATGAGTCTCGCTCTCAAACCTTGTACTTTAGCTAGCGATTGCGCGTTAGTGCTTCTTTTTTTGTCTTCTTTCGTTGACACTCGAATTTCTCCTATCTCGTTGATTGAGCTAGCGGTGGAAAATGAAGCATGAATGGCCTTCTAATTATGGCAGTCAAAAGCCTGATTATCTGAAGAATGTTCCTAACCTCTTGGCAAAACGTTTTCAGAGGGACCCAGATTGTCTTAGCACGAAGGACTGGCAGTCTTTCTGTCTGCAAGATTACGTCCTCACTCAAGCCCTCTTCCAGAAGAAATGGAGTATCACACTCCTCTATAGCACAAAGCATCATTCCAAAAGGAGGAGCAAGAAAACTCCTGCGCGTGCTAACGAACAAGCATAAGTAATACTTAGTAATGGCGCCAATAAATACTTAGTATTAATACTTAGTATTAATACTTAGTATTACTGAGTAATGGTAATGGTAATGGTCTTACTTAGTAATCCGCGAAAGCCACTATAAGGGAAGGGTCAGGTAATAGCAAGAAGCAACGCCCATACAATACTCAGTATTGGCGCCATTATGAAGTATGACTTTGCTTGTTGCTAGCGCGAAAGCCACTATAAGGGAAGGAACAAGCAACGGACGAGCGCCAATACTTAGTATTACTTAGTAATCCGCGAAAGCTCAATACGGGAACAAGCAACGGACGAGCGCCAATACTTAGTATTACTTAGTAATCCGCGAAAGCTCAATACAGGTAATAGCGTTAGCGCATCCGTTTTCTTGCTGCGTTAGCGCATCCGTTTTCTTGCTCGGCGGTGGTTTGGTTTCTTCGGTAAGGCTTTCTCGGACCACCATTCCGATCTGGCCCAGTAGTTAGCCCTCAAGAAGCACTGGTTCCCAAAAACCGACTCTAGTCAGCTTATCCTTAGATTCTAGTCGGGCCAGAGCGTACAATTTTTTGATCTATAAGCTTCAGTGGTGCGAAGCGGCTTTGCCCCTTTTCAGTAGGGGAGCGAAGCTAAGGTATAACAATAGAGCTATTTCGCTATTGAAAACTCTCAGCCTCTTCGCTAAGCAGCTGCTAAGCTGCTCTCCGCCCCAGATGCTCCGCTCCGTGTTCGATTGGCCCTCTACTATGGATTGTTGGTCCGCAGCCCCGCCCTATAGAATGAATAAGGAGAGGCCTATCGATGACCGAGCCACTCTGATACTACTCCTTACCTCACCCCGACCAAAGAGTGATCTTTGAACGCTACTACGCATCCTTACTCATAGTAGAGTGTAAGGTAGGTTTGGGTATAGCAGGACTTGAACCTGCGACCATTAGGTTAAAAGCCCAATGCTCTACCAACTGAGCTATACACCCACACAAAAATGGAGTAGTAAATAAGGATTGGTGCGGAAAAGAAAAGAGGGCGGCCCCTATTCTTCTCATCATATCACTGGGGCGCGGCTCTGCATGAGGCTCGTACTGCGGAGCAAGTCTGGTCTTGTTTCCACTCATTGAAGATTCTATCTACAAAAGAAGGTCAATGGGGGATACTAAAGTAGCTCTCACTGACACCATCTACGAGAAGGCGAGGTCGTCTTTCTTTCCGGCCGCCGTACGGTTCGACCGAGAGGAGCAGTTATCTATGTAATTACGGTCTTTGTTGGCCGTTGTTCCGGTCGAGCACTCTCTTTTCTTTGTCCAATTCCGTCTTACCAACCAAGACTGACTTCTTACCAACCCGCGAAGGGTTGTGAGGCTGGACCAGGTACGAAGAATGAATCTATGTCTGTGCACGGAAGTTGCTGGCCGGCGGCCGCTCAACTGTTCGAGCACAGTGCAGTGGTGGTTGGTTCCGATTCGACAAGGGTGCCTGGTCGAAGGTCCAGTACAGTAGGTAGCAGGCGTGTTCGTTTTGGCTCCCGAGCGAGAACGAGAAATAGGCGATGCACCATCCTTGCTGCTACGTACGTTGACCTTGACTTGACAGATTCATCCAATTGAACCCACACTCAAAGGAGGACCACAAGCTCGGCGGGGTGATGCCGTCAAAGAAGTGATCAGCATTAAGAAACTTCTTGGGGTTAGCAGATCAAGGAGGGCATTCATTTCTTCATTCATAGCTGAGTCTACTAAAAGAGGGACCAGCCTCATCGTGGTGATTAGAGGACACCTCTGATCGTTCACCTCTAATGTGACACGTTCCCTCCCAGTTATATGATCAACGGGATCAGTCGGCTAGAGAGCGGGGCTCTTCTTCTTCCGGGGAGGCAAAGTCGTCCCCTCTACTGACCGAACCCTCAGTTCGGAGGTCTTCGTCAACATGTTACGAGGCTCCAGTCTTCGGCGGGTCACCATTACTTGACTTAGAAAGGCGAACATCTGGGCAAGGGTGCAAGATACGGCTCAGCTCGGCTGAAAACGAGCGAAGCAGCAAGCAAGCAACGGCGCCGTTGCGCGCTAGTCGCGCGATTACGTAGTTTTTCAGCTTACCTTGACTGAATTTCACTTCACTTCATAATACCTTGACTTCATAAGACCTTAACTGAATAAGACTTCAGTTATTAACATAATACCTAACTTCATTTGACTGAGCAAGAAAACGAAGAAGCATAAGCCCATACAAGAAAGACTTAGTATTAATACTTAGTATTAATACTTAGTATTACTGAGTAATGGTAATGGTAATGGTCTTACTTAGTAATGTAGGGCGCCAATAAAGACTTAGTATTAATACTTAGTATTAATACTTAGTATTACTGAGTAATGGTAATGGTAATGGTCTTACTTAGTAATACGCGAAAGCCACTATAAGGAAGAAGCATAAGCCCATACAAGAAAGACTTAGTATTAATACTTAGTATTAATACTTAGTATTACTGAGTAATGGTAATGGTAATGGTCTTACTTAGTAATGTAGGGCGCCAATAAAGACTTAGTATTAATACTTAGTATTAATACTTAGTATTACTGAGTAATGGTAATGGTAATGGTCTTACTTAGTAATACGCGAAAGCCAACAAGCAAGGCCCATACAAGAAAGACTTAGTATTAATACTTAGTATTACTGAGTAATGGTAATGGTATTACCGAGTAATGTAGGGCGCCAATAAAGACTTAGTATTAATACTTAGTATTAATACTTAGTATTACTGAGTAATGGTAATGGTAATGGTCTTACTTAGTAATCCGCGAAAGCCAACAAGCAAGGTAATACTAAGTATTACTAAGTAATGGCGCGCTAGCGCGAAAGCTCAATACAGGTAATAGCGTTAGCGCATCCGTTTTCTTGCTGCGTTAGCGCAGCCGTTTTCTTGCTGCGTTAGCGCATCCGTTTTCTTGCTGCGTTAGCGCATCCGTTTTCTTGCTGCGTTAGCGCATCCGTTTTCTTGCTGCTCAGCCCTTGCTTGTTTCTTATCCTCTCCCAACTGCGGATAGTACCGGTCTCGAGGGACCAACGCACCTCGCAAAGCGCGTCGGGGAAGATCACGTTCACGCACCTCAGTCCAAGCCGGTCTATTTGAATCTACCTAACCCAACTAGTGAGTGATGCCCCGTAGGAGATCGGTTTGACCCACATCTCTTGTCCTACTGTTTAGAATACATCCATTTCTGGTCTTCCCGTTCAATAAATCTATGTTACGAAACCCTGACTATGTTTCATCCATGAAGAAGGCGTTACTCTAGGTCGATCGAAGCTGCTACTACGCCGTATAAACCATTTTTCTTCCCCAACCCGAAAAATCCTCCACTGCGGATAAAACCGAGGGGATTCCGACAGGCGCATTAGAAGTTGGTCTTGGTTTAGAGAGAATCGCCTCGCTCGGGATGGGAAATATTGTTACGAGGGCGCGGAAAAAGACCTGGTGCCTCTTACGAAAGCGTCGGACAAAGGTACTATTCGCAGTGGAAAGGGGTTAGGGAGGGAACAGTTATACCAAGCAGGGCAAGTGATCCCTGCTTCCAAAGTCTTGGGCTCAGAAAGGCGTCGCAGGGGAGGATTAGGCTGGGTTTGTCCAAACAGAGGAGTCTCCGTATGAATGACCTGATCGGGCCAAAGCAGAACAAGGTGGTACTTCACTAAGGGGGTAGGTTTGACTCCAGAAGGCTTAGTGGGGTTACTGCCGATTTTCCTCCCCTATCCATAGGCGTCTTATTCTTAGCGCTGGCGAATGAATAGAATTCCCCGGCCGTTTAGTCCGTCCCAGGGAGGAAGCAGCGATCCATTCTTTATCCGTCGGGAATGTCATGAAAACCTAGGCGTTGGCGCCCAGGTAGGGAAAGCCAGTTTCCCCCTTTTTCCGGGCGAATCTGCCTGGGTGAGATATTTATAGAGTCAGTTGCCTAGGAAACATAAATTTGATTGAAAAAGCCGGGCGCACTAACTCAACTCTATTATCCGATTCAGTTGCTAGCTTATTATCGGTCGAATAAGAATATTGGATTCCCTCTCCTTGGCTTTTTTTTCCCGCGGCAGTCGAGTGACTGGTTGGAGTATGCGATTTCTTTCACTAATCTCTGAATCCATCTTCTGACTATTTTGATCTCCTACTCCCCTCTCTTGCTCGACCTTTTCATTAGTGTGCAACTTCAAATTGGAAGAATAGTCGGACCCGGTCGCCCCAATTCAAAGAAAGAATTCCGTCCATTCATCGAGAAGGGTTGGCCGGAGAGAGCTGGCCAGGTGGAGAGAACATTATGAAACGAAGTTGAGACTCGACTGAAGCAAGTGGTTCATGCCCCACTAGCTATAGCTCTTTCATAGAGAATGAATGGGCTGGTGCCCTTCCTTCAAGCCACCCCTTCTACACCTCAGCTTCCAAGGCATCTTAGTCAACGCCATCCCAGCCCTCCTGCGCTTATGGGGTCAGGGAATGAATATAGAGAGGGCCCGTTGCCCCACTCCCGGGTGTGAGGGATCATTCCTCTCACTCCCTTGCGGGACAGTTGAGCCTCATGAATAGCCTTCCATCGAAAAGACAAGTAATGTTATGTGATATCTACTTAAATTACCCAAGGTAATTTAAGGTATACATTAGAAGTAGACTACTTAGTCATGGGCCGGGGCATAATGAGAGGTAGTGGCATGCATGGCAAGACTCGTAGATTTAGGTAAGAAGCAACGTAACGTAAAATAAACCAGATTTGATACCTGAATATTCGGTTTGATAACCTGCTACTAATTCCTCCTCTGCTTCTGGTAAATCAAAGGGTAATCTCTCACATTCTGCTAGGGAAGAAATTCTAAAAACAATCAACCCTATAGGTTGACGCCACAGATTCCATCCCCCAAAACCATATTTTTACTGTGCCTCAACTATATCAACTGTACTTGAACTGTTGATAATCATAGTCGATGATTACATCACTGTTACCATCGCTATTCCAGAACCGTACATGAGACCTCAGCTTCATACGGCTCCTCGATGGCCACAAATCAATCTAAGGACTGGTTCGGTATTACCTTGGCATGTTTGTAAGGGTAAATAGAGTCAAGATGCATCGGAGAGTCCCGAATTAGACCAATGGAATTCAGAACCGTTAACAGGGGTAGGCAAATAAAAAGCGCTTCCGAATTGATCTCATCCTTTATCATGAAAATGATTCTTTGTTCAGTAATAACTTAATCCTTCAATAAAATACTCGTTGTATCAATCATCGATATTTCGACCCATATCTTTTTTTCCAAAAAAGAATTAGACACTACACTAGTTCATGATTCATGATAAGCTAGTTCATGAATCATGAAATCATGATAAGAATTCCATCTGTATGAATATGGATGTAGGAAAGAAAGAATAAACAAAGATCTCTTATTAGTCATTTTTCCTATCCTATTGCATTCCATTTCTTTCGTTCCTGTTCTTCTTTCTCAGAAGTCCAATTCACTTCCTTCTCTTAAGTAACAAAAAAGAAAATAAAGGATGACTTCGTTCCTGATAGTCATTTCTTTAACCAGTGGATAGGAGCATACTCTGGATCGGAATCATGGGGAAGTACTGCTTTCTCATTTCTACCAACTTAAAGCCCTCATTATGATTCCTTTTATGCAGAAATCTCCCTTTGGATACCTTACATTATCTCCATTACTAATCCTTTGTGTACCTTGGTGTTCCTAACCGTCCACTCCTTTTTTTTATTGATCCCCGGTATTGTCTTACATACAATAGTAGAAACTCAATACAGTTGATCTTTTGCACCCGCTTCAAGCCATGATGACTAATCAACGGGTAAACAGTTTCCACTGCTTATGTTTACTTCCACTTGACTCTCGTACATAGGGAATGAGACTCAATCTTCTTACTGCGAATTCATAAGCTGTTTTGTTTCACTCATATAACTATCTGGTTTAGTTCATCGACTCGAATGATGAATCAAAAAATGAAGATATCTATATCTATTCAAGACATTCAACCTCTTTCCGAGAAATAAAGGAAAGAGGTTGAAGTTCATGTTCCAACGAATCACACGTAGAGATATTGATAACACACATGGAGTTAATGGTATTTCATAACTAATAGATTGAGCAGCAGCTCGTAGACCACCTGAAAAGGAATATTTATTATTCGATCCATACCCTGACATAAGAAGTCCAATAGGAGCAATACTTGAAATGGCGATCCATAAAGAAACACCTATACTGAGATCCGCTAGAACAAAGCGATGGTAAAAAGGAATTACTGAATAACTTAGTAGAATGGATATGACCGCTATAGATGGTCCAATGCTGAATAAACGAATATCTCCTCTAGATGGGAGAAGATCCTCTTTGAAAAGTAGTTTGGTCCCGTCTGCTAAAGCTTGAAGAATCCCCAAGGGACCGGCATATTCAGGCCCAATACGTTGTTGTATCCCTGCGGATATTTCTCTTTCTAACCACACAATCACTAGTACCCCTAGTGTGATCCCTGATACAGGAGTCAAAATAGGGACAAGCATCCATATGAGTCCATAGACCTCTTTTAAGGATTCCGATCTGGAAAAAGAATTGATAGCTTTTACTTCTGTCGTATCAATTATCATTTCAACGATCAACTTCTCCCATAATGATATCTATACTACCTAGTATCGTCATGATATCAGCCAATTTCATTCTTTTAACTAGCTGAGGAAGAATTTGCAAATTGATGAAACCTGGTGGACGGATTTTCCATCTCCATGGAAAAACACTATTATCTACTATCAGAAAAATGACGAATTCTCCCTTTGGGGCTTCTACTCGCACATAAAGTTCTGGTTTCGACATTAGTTATACTCTAAAGGGGGACATATAGGTAGGAGTACTTTTATAGTTGAATGAACTCCCTAGCTCGAAGGCTCATCAGCACCATATTCTACTCAATCGATTGAATCCACTCCGCCACCCTACCTGAGGAAGCAAAGCAACTCACTTTTCTACAAACCTTTCCATTCATCCTCTCCAGAGGTGCTTCTCTTAACTAGCTGTTAGAGCTTCTGTTAACTCCTAGCTAGGATCCGTAAGGAGAGAACTGGTACAATAACTCCTGTTAAGACTGTATTGTAATCCTTCCTTGAGTCTTAGCTTACTTAACCAGTAGTTTAATGACATCTAACCTTGAGTATGGTTGCCCACCCCCTCCTTACTGGGCCGCCTGCCAGCTCTGATTCACCACCGGGGCTTCTTAGGGGGGATAAATCCGTGTTAAGCATAGTGAGCGTTCTGAGTTGAGTGGATTGGAGTGAAGGAGCTCTCTTGGGGGAGAGGCCCGAGCGTAACGGCTAAAGAAAGGAGTTGTCTTGGCGGTGCTAGCTGTTCGAGTGGTTGCCCATCGATTCAGCTAGTTAAGCAAATCCCTCCTTCTCTAGCCGTTCGGTCTTAGTTGCCTTTAGCGGTCCCTGCCCTTACGCCCCGGATTATTGGATGAATATCCTTCTTCCTCTCTTCAATCCCTCTCCTCGGGTGTGGGAAGATGGGATTTAGGTCGGATTTGGGGTAGTGAAGTGTAGGGAGGGACTCTCGGGTGAGAGGCCCGAAAGGAAGGGGTAAAGAGCAAGCGATCCCTGATTGATTCCGGTTTAAGGGAAGAACTCCTCTCCAGCTTTTAGTCCTCTGGCTTTGTTTGGTTGCCTTTCTCTTAGCCCCCTATAAGGGGGGTTGGGGGGTGCGAGACCGAATATTAGGACTATAAACTAATCCTACCTTCAGCTTTCTTCTTCCCTCTCCTAACGTTTGGAAGAGTTCGGAAGGAAGTGACAGGAGGAGTGGAGTTGGAGTGCAGGGAGGGACTCTCGGGTGAGAGGCCCGGCACGGAACGGTTGTTAGCTGTCCAAGCTCTGTCCTTGGATTGGACCACTTCTTTCAGGTTAACAATTGACTTTCCGCTTCGCTCTGCTTCGTGGCTTTCCTGCCTTTGCTGTCGCTTCGGTGGGTGCCCCACTACTATTAACACAGAGCGCTTGTGCCCCACTGGCTGACACAGAATCCTTCGGATCCTCTGTATTTCCGATTGGAGCTACTAGCTAACGCTTATCGCATGCATCATCCTGAGAGAAAGAAAGTCACTCAATCAGGCACCTTCCCCCTCCTCTGCTAGCTCTTGACTCGAACTCCCCCTTCGGTATCACTCGAGCTCTTCTCTCACTGCTCTTAAGTGCTCGTTTACTGCTCTATTCCCTCGTTAACTGCCTAGCTCTCTTTCCTTAGCACCCGATCTAGCGACACCTTTCATAATACAAAGACTTCAATTGCTAAACTCATACTTCAATCGTACTGCTACTGCAACTGCAACAGGAAAGATTCCAGATGAGCGTCATAAAGACTATACAAGATAAATGGGAAATTAACGAAATTGATTCCAGGCTGACTCCCGCCTCGCCTATCTCTCATCAGACAGTATCAGAAAAGTGACTATCCGTCCTCCTTAACTGCAGGAATGCTGACCTCTGCCCCTATCTGCCGGTCTATGACCTCTAGTCTTTCTTGCGCATATTCTACTTATTTCCTTACTACTTGAATAGTGGAATGGAGTCCTAAGGCTTTCAATAATGCATTTTATGGCATGTTAATGAAGCGTAGTACCTGTGTATTCGATCGATTGAAGAGGAAAGACCTTTTGATAGAGGTTGGACGGATGACCGTGTTACCAGATGAGCTGCTTTGCTAGACTTGTCTAAAGTGGAATTCACTCCCTAGCCTAAAAAGAGAGCCCTTTTTCGATAGTGATTTCAGGTAGAGTACTATAGAGTACGACATTTGAGCTAGCAGGACGACAGAAGAAAGAAGACCTCTGGCCGGCGAAGGAAGAATATTTGGCTTTTATTCTCGTAAATAATCAAAAATCCTGAAGCAAGCTCGGAAGCATTAAACTCCTTCCTTGTTTGCGGTGCCCCCCTTTTTTTTTCCAAGAAGTGTCAAAGATTTAGAGGGAGCTTTGCTCCGAGACTCTGATTCCCACTCATAGAGCCGCTCCCCTATCATTGTGTGCGGTTCTCCGGGCAGCGCCCCCCCCCTCACGCACCTCTGCGTGCAGTCGTCGTTCCATCTCCCTAGCAAAGTCATTGATATCCAAGCCGTTTTCCTCTTATCTTATTCCGGGCGGAGCCAACTCTTTCATTCCTCTGGTCTTCCATACACACAAACGGCGATCTCCCAGTGCTTCTATTCACCGAGTTTGGATAAGCAAACTCCGCTGTTGCCAACATCTCCTCCCAGCGTCTCGGCTTGCCGTTTACCAGGCTCCTCAACAAATCACCAACCACCTCGATCTAACCATCCGTTTGTGGGTGGCGCTACTGAAGCGCAAGCTGGTTCCCTCCTCCATAACGTCCTCCAGAAATGACTCCGGAATTTCTTTTTTCTCGATCGGACGTTATGCTAACCGGAACTCCGTGGTTTCTCACTACTTCCTTCCAGAAAGAAGAAGACGAAAAACGGGAGAAAACTAAGAGAATCTATCAACCACCACAAAGACCCAGTAGACGCTGCTTTTATGCCTTAAACACTCATTACGTCATGAATACGAACATGAATAACATTACGTAATTAATAGGGCTGTTCGCCTTAGAAGAAGTCCGGCTGTTCGCCCGTTCTTTCGTCACTATATAATATAGTGTTTAGAAAGGCGATAAGACTAAGACTAAGACGACGCGGAACGGAATTAGGCCCTAATTTAAACGCCCGGGTCCATGGGGAAGGTCTAAAGGCGAACATCTCATGCGCGGCCAAGTCTACTACCTTAGCCATAGAAGCCTTTGCTTAACCACGGCTACCGACGATCTAAAGGCGAACAGCCGCCTATATAGTATAGTGCGTACTTCTTTTTTTCGTCCGCCCATTTTATTTCGTACATAGTCTTTTGGTTCGCTCCACAGCGGCTCCATATACCCCATTCGTATCGGAGATAGATTTGTGATGTTCCATCATTTGCATGCATTGTTCGAGAGTTGCCCGCCCTTACTTATACAACGTCTTCCCAGCCCGTTAGCCGGATACTGAGCCGTCCGGTCCAACGGAAAAATGACGACCGCCTTACGGAGCGGAACAAGCCATCGCACCTTGAATAAGGAAGAAGGGGGCTTAAGGAACCGAAAGGGAAGCCTATACCTAGTCGAGCCAGCTCCTACCGCCCCTATTCTCTCAACAAAGCCTCTCTCCCTCGATATCGACTGGCGAGGGAATCAAGCTCAATCACCGCTCCGGGCATGGGAGCCACTCTTTCCCAGATCCCATGTCCGGTTCTCCTCTTGAGGGTAGGTGGGATTCATCAATCCGATATAGGAAATGGAGGGAATGGATCTCAACCAGAAATATGAGACTTTGTCGCGGCTGGTTGATAGCAGCCCCGCTGCTAAGGAATTTTCATTTGTGGTCAGCTCAACCCCCGATATTAGACTTTGCTTTGAAACTAGGCGTGGCTTATCAGTCTGATTTCCGACTTCTACTCCTTACGAGAGGGGATGTTGGTTCATTCTTTCTTCGATATGCCACTGCTCCCCACCGGTCCGATACCGGTTCTGGAGGGTAGGCCGGCTCCATCAGCTATGTTATTTGATATCCAATTTCCAGTCCTATCTACGGTTTTGATTCCTGCTGACCTAATACCCTTCAAGATTATCCGCTGCCGCTTCTTCTTCTCCTCCGATCAAGACCGGAAGAAGGTAGGTCAGCTCGATCTAGCTATCCAGTTTCGGATTGGACGGGGATGAAGCTAGTCTTCGCTCTGGCATGGATAGGCTTGATTCTCGCTCAGCGAGTGGCTCACCTTCCGGGGACAGATGGGCTGATAGGCGGGGAAAGATTGCATCAGATACCAAGAGCTTTAAATCCATATTTATTGTTCTGGCTAAATTGACCACAAGAGAGAAGTCCTTTTCCTTATATTTCAGATATCCGCTGCTCCCTTCTTACGTACATCGAGGGGGGGATGAAACCTACTGTAGATGGGGATTTTCATGCCCATGGAGCGGTTTTTCAAGCTGCAATTGGAATTCACTATTTACCACGAATGAGGGCTTCTTTTCGACTAACTACTGGCATTAACATTAAGGAGCTTACTTGCCTTCCTTATTCTAGCTGTTAATGAGCGGACCTGGGAACTGCCTTAATAGCCTTTTCCAGTAAGTGGAGCGTCGGGCACCTCGGGTGAGGGGCCCGAGAGGAACGTCTTCATGCCTTAATCGATTCTCAAGTGATAGATAAATACCTCTCTTCTTCTTATTACTAGCCTAGCTGTTATAGATCCCTTTCTTTTTAGTCAAGCGGTTCATCAAAGAGAATTTCCTCGTGCTTTTCTGTAGGCTAGCGAGTAGGAAAAAATTCCTTGTTCGTTTTCTTGCTCCTTGCTTTTCGGCTTTTAAGTGAAGGAAGTTAGGGAAAGTCTCCAACTTCAATTCCGCTTTGACTCGCTTATCGCTTTTGGCTTTCGTGCAGGCGGCTCGTAGAAAGAACGAATACCGAGACTCCGAAACTACTCGTAGCGGTAAGCTCGTGAGGTAAGTGGTTCAAGTGGTTAAGTGGCTTTGCTCGTAGAAGATCTCCTTTCGTTCCGTCCTGAAGTTCTTGGGAGGGAAAAGATCACCTCTTTGGAAGCAGTACTCTTTGGTTGGAAGCTTGGGCGAAGAAGAAACTCCTTCTTGTCGGTCTCTAAAGGTACGCTCGTGAATCAATTCTTTGTCTTTCGGGAAGTCGCTTTCGCTTCCGGGTGCTGGTACTCTTGGGAAGGAAGTCCATCTCAAGTTGCTCAGAGAAATAATATAAATAGTTCTTATCTAGTACTATGGAAAGACGAGGCTTATCTATGAATCCGTAGATTCCTTCTAGTTCCATGCTCTAGGGCTAGGGAAAGCAGGCGCTGTTGACTGCTAGGTGACTTTGGACTAAATCCTTCTTATGTAGGGTGCGGCGCTATCCTTTTTGATTTCAAATGAAGGAAGCCGAGATAAAGAGACAAGTCCAGCTTCCGTTCCCTAGTAGATCAAAAACTCTATCTCCTTCCTTTGCGGTACTCTTGGGCAGGCTTATAGAAAACTGCTTTTCCGGTAGCTAGCAGTTCGTGTCTTTAATTGCTGCCCAGTTGCGTCGTTGTCTTAATCCAGCGGTATCGGCTCTATCGTGAAAGTCAGTAAGCTAGTCATACGAGCTAGTTGTTTGCTGTCCTTCCGGCGGTCGTAGAAGAGTCGGTACTCTGTCTTGGGCGGTAGAGCGGGAATGACTAGCTATCGAGCGGAGGCCTGTGGAGTCAAGTGGATAAAAGAATCTATACTTTCAGTAAGCGCAGTACTCGAGGGTTCTTGGGCAGAGTAGTAAACTCCTTCAGTGTCGGTAGGCGAGTAAGAGGAAGGAAGAAATACAGCGAGTCATTCCGAGCATACGCTCGACCAGAGATGGAGAGAGTTGGCAGCTCAAGTCAAACCCCCGATCCGATGATTTTGAATGAAAGGGAGGAGATGGTTTCCGCTTTCCTACACTAACCCGTACTACTCCCATCTTATCGGGCATACAACCTCAAGCTTCGCAGAATTGGTAATCGTAGGGGAGCGAGTCGAAGATGGTATCCAGTCCGCCTAGTCGACATGCAAGCTTTGCAAACACTTCATAGAAAGGGGACCGTTCACAAGAAAGTAAAGACCAGAAGACAGGAATCAGGGCAGAAAGGAGGGGGGGAAGTTCAGGTAACCTCCGCTGCAGTTCCAAAAGCTGACCAAGCTTACAGATATGTTCAACCCGCTAGTCTTTTGCCTTATGTGGTGCCTTCACAGACAACACTTCCGCACCAGCAAGCCAAAATGTTCAGCCCCATTTAGTAGGGCAGGCAGTCAACAGGGAAGGAACCCGTGTAGCTAACCGAATAGGGGGGTTTGGGGGAGCATCTCCCAAGCTGTGAATAAAGAAAATATCTCAATTAGCACTTTTTGCTACCAAGAGAAGACCTCCTACGGCTCTTTTCTCATAGCGAAGCGAAGGAGAGAGCTCGAGTAAGTGTATAGCACTCTCCTTCTTTTATAACTCTAAGCAAGCTACCCTCCCTCTTAGCTCTTAAGGAATTATTAAACCAATAGACGTTGTTAACGAGCTAACCTAACTAATATAATCTCTTTCCTCCTAGGTAGCGAGAAGGAATAGGGAAGAAGCAGAGTGACTTTAATCGCGCTTGTAGCTCGAATTCCGTCCCTCCATTCCTTACTTAGGCATGAGATAAGGGCCTCCCTCTCCTAAAGATGTAGCTAGTTGGGAGTTATTAGCGCGGATACGAAGCAGCCTAGCTGAAGCTATAAGAGTAGCGTCCTATCATGTGCCTCAATTATTTCACAGAAAAGTCCGCTGATGAGAAGACAATCTTAAAGACTTCTTAGGTAAGAGCAGACGAGTAGAAGATTTTCTATCTTGCTGCCTTCCTGCGCTGGTAGTTGAATAAGGAATGATTAAAGCCCGTCCTGCCATTGCAAAGGAATGGGCGCTAGTGTCTTCCCGGGGGATCCCGTTTGTTCCAGTCAATAAGAGGGAGGATACCTTAACTGTGCTCCTACTCCTAGTTCGATAAGGTAGGTAGCTTCCCTGGAGATCGGTCTCCCTCTCTTAGTACACAACTAATTGTGTAAGAGAATAGGCGGGTAGTTCTCTAGACTGACTGGTATTAAGGAAGTTTCGAGCAAGCAAGTATAGACTTCCTCCTGAGTGAAGTAGCTCTCCTCTTTGCTTCTAGGCGCAAAGCTGAGGAAGGGATCGGCTTTAGCAGCAATTAAGATGTCTTTCCTTACAGTAGGAGTTTTTTCCTTCTCTTATCTCCTCTGTGCATGAGGAAGACAATGCAGCACATCTTTTACCCGAAGGTATTCTTGAAGGTAGGTATTGTTGCTTTCTCAGATCCCTAAATACTGACTGGTATTAGGGATTAGACTGCATTAGAAGTAGCCATTTCTTCCGGATTCTCCTAGTAGCTAGTTTTGACTTCCTATCCGAGTAGAGTCCTCTCATACTATCAGACAATAATATTATATAATGAGATTATCTGCCTTAATATTTTCTTATATCTAATCTAGTAAGATTGTCTTGTTTCCTGTATGTGAATATCACTCTGGAATGAATGAGCCCTCCTTCTATCTCCCCCTCTCAGTTTATAGAGGATAAGGACGGAAAGGAATGGATGAGTGTAAGTCTTCTTTCCCCTTCTAGCGAGTGTGCTATCCCGTGTGCCTACTTATTTTATAATGAAATAATAAGTAGTTTCCTCGAAGCTGGGTCACTGGCCATTCCACGAGGTAATCCCGTCTATCCCTCCATTGAGGTACATTACATTCACGAAACTCCTTATATCTCAACATAGAGCTCTCAAAAGAGAAACTACAGGCATGTTAGCCCTTACGCTCCTCTGGCAAGAACTAACAGCAAGCAGACAGCAGCAATCCTTATATAGGAAGATAGCTTAACCTCTGGTGGAAAGTCGCCTTATCTTCCTTTGGCTCTCCTCACCCCTCAATATCATACTAGCTACTAGTGAAAACAAGAAGCCTAGAGACCTTATTCAACTACTAATAGTCAACGCAAGGAGACCAAGCGCTAAGCTACTCCCCTCTGCTGGAATGGGCGGGAAGAGCTATTTATTGGCTATCGTTCCGAACAGTCGATCTATCCATAATAGATACCAAAAGGCACCTACGAATGACAACTCAAACTAGCGGCGCTTGGCTAGTTACCGAAACCCAACAAGATTCTCTGCACTTGTGCTTAGGTCTTCTTAAAAGCCTTTTTTCAAAAGCTACTAAGAAGGCGAGTAGTTGATACGAGTTTACTGAGCGCATCGCCTTCCCTAGTAGAGTGAGCAAGAGCGGAGTTTATTTACTACGCGAGCAAAAATGCGAGTTTCACTGACTGAACACTACCCGAAAGCCGATACCGAGAAGAGCAAGAATCCGACTTTTTCTACTTCGCTTGCCCTACTTCTAAGGCAGGAATTCTTTGATTCAAGATCCCCGCCCAACCCGCTCCTCAGTCTTATACTACAGGACCCCCACAGCGTATCGCAAAGCTATCCAACACTGCCACAACATGCTCCACAGAGTTACCCGACAGCAAAGACCTTACGCAAGTCCATCACATCAGTACCACAAACTTAGGGGTAAGCCAATGCCTTTCCAACTATCCACCCAGGAAGTTCAGCTGCCAATGTCATTATCACAATTGCTCCCACAGCTGTTAGCAGCTAAGATGGTTGTACTCATACCCGCGCCATTATCAGATCCCCCCCCTCCCCCAATGTCAGATGTGAATATCACATGGGAGCTCCAGGACACTCGACTGACCGATGTTACAGTTACAATCTGAGGCACAAGGTTCAGGACCTCATTGACAAAGAGCTCTTGCTCTTCGATCCGCCGGAGGAGAAGCCGAATGTAATGCAGAATCCGCTTCACACCCACCCATCCGAGCAGTGCAGCTGGGCCGTCTAGTAATGCAATCGGTAACCAGGAGAGAGGGTTTGATCCTTCCCAGCTTATCACAGCACAGCCCCAGGAACCAAGGTCTTAGTTTGGTTCGAGGATGGACCAGAGGCCGCTATGGTAACTTCCGTACCTCTCTGGTCACGAAGGGATCCTTGCTTTGTCTCCGCGGCGGGTGGGACTGGATCTCTAACTGCTCGATCTTTTTAGGGAGGAAGTAGTGACATAAAGAAAGGGCCATAGGGGCCGAAGTGAACGAAATTCTTAAGGGAAGCGTAGTAGGGCCATATAGCTTTTTAAGGGATGTATCGGTACCCAATAGATTGAGATTCAAGGGAAGCGTAGTAGGAGATCCGTAACCCTAAAAAAAGTCGGGTATTACCTAACCATTGTAGGGGCCATAAGAATCTACCCGACGAAGGGCTTATAGTATCTAGATAGAAGGGGGTAAGGGTCTATATATTAAGGGTGACACAGGGGGTTGTATAGCAATAGTAGCAAGGGAGATAACCGATAGGGGTAAGGGAGAGGTCAGCGTTGTATAGCAATAGCTATAATTATAATAAGGGGTAGTAAGAAAGGTACCTCAAGATTTTCTTTGTATTGAAAGGGAACTCCTCACAGGTCCTGCCTGGCCCAACATATCGTACCGGAGACCTATCCTTTCCCGGAATTCATAGAGCTCTATGTGCTCAAAACTACAATCCCTCCACCTCCGCTGTCACAACCTCAGATGGCCAACTCGAATTATTCACCATCACTGCCAACACCATATCTGTCATGCTGGAGGTCCCTCTGGGATCAAAGTTTTCCTTGGATGAACCCTATGCTGCACGGCATTTGATAGAGCTTTTGCTGGCGTCCCTTCACCATTACAATGGGAGCCTAGACTGTAAGACCCCATGGATGCCCACTCTCTTTCCCCTTAGCTAGGTTCTCTCCCAGCATCAACCCTCATAATAAGAGCAAAGGAACCTACTCAACAAGCAGCTACGGGTACAGCAACAGGAGCATCCGCCTTTTTTCGGGGGATCACAGAGGAAATCTGGTGTGAGGTCACTGAACACTTAGCGCATATTCAAGTCAGTCTAGTCTGCTGTGCTTCCCGTTAGGAGAAGCACGAGGGAACAGTCTAGTCTGCTGTGCTTCCTTTGCTTTCACTGGACCAAAGACCTCGAGAACGCCTGCCGCTTATTTATCTCGTAGTTCCACTTTCAGATCGTGGAGCAACACCAAATGCTCTCTTCTCTACTCCTAGACATAGGATAGAGGCTCACTCTGCATCCATAGTATTCTCTGCATCTTCTGCCTCGTCTCTTGGTTTCAGGGAGGGAGCAAGAGTTCTCCCCCGAAAGTGGCTTTCTACTAGGAGGGAAGTGGGCTTCATTCAATGGAATGCTTTGTTGGTTCAGCTCAAGGGGTCCGGTTTCTCGGTTTAGTGTGGAGGGAGGAGGCGCTACATGTTGTAATGTGAAGCTGGCAATACGTGCTTGAGTCGATGATCAATCCTTCTTCTATAGTAGGTGGTTAGGTGATCAGACTTGTTAAGATCTCTTCTATGCTGCTGAGAATCTGTCAATCCCCGCTTCTTTGATTGACCGGTCCGGTCATTGCTGGAAAATAGGGCTTGGGGCGACGCTTCAATGCTTCTCCTCATATATCTGTCAATGGGCTTTCTCCTCACTATCTCTCAAAAAATGGGATCGGTTGGACAACTTTTTGAGAGACTGACTTTAGGAAGCAACATAGCATCATTGAGATGAAGAACATTGCCAGAACGAGATGATAAAGAGATCGTACCAATGTCTGAAATAGAGAGTGGGGTGTGGTCACCGGTGAAGACGACACTTTTGCCTTGGTACGGCGAGGATGAGACAAATGCAGCCGGATTGCTCGTCATATGATGGGTAGCCCCAGTGTAAATGTCAAAAAAAATGGATAATCTAGCTTGGAAGATGAATACAGAATACCCACGTGATGAGTTGTTTGATGCGGAGCAAAACTCGAGTTGTAACGCTGTGGACATACGATAGCCATGTCTCCAGAGAAATGAAAAGTATACATACCCCAGTCAATCATAGAGGAGAACCCAAGATACTCCCATAGGATTGCTTCTGCTGTTGATAAGAAGACCGGTGCTTTAGGTTATGAAACTAAGGCCACTTACTTGATGATTATTTTGAATATACTTCCCATAGATTTGTTGGAAAATTTATGTCGCCATAGATCTTTGAACCGTTTCTGGGCACTGCACTTGAACCACTGATGCACGAACTGGTACTGTTGTTGTTAGTCACACAGTTACAGTTGCTGTGAGAGTAGCGCGGCAGGGAGCACACTTGACAGGAGATAGACACAGGCGGTAGAGAGAGAGAGAGGCAAGCCCCTAATTCAAAATATAGTGTGAGGGGGACAGAGCTTCCATTTCAAGAAAGAATCCTCCGCCTCAAGGCGTTCTTTTTTTCCAGGAATCTGTCAATCGGAGGAGCGCAACCAAGTTTCAAACCTCAAAGCCCTGCAAGGGATGTGAAGCCCTTCTCAATGTCTTCCACTCGTCCAGTGGATCCAGGAGGCAAGGGAAATCCGTTGATTGAATCCATTCCTGATGATGTGCCGCTAACAAGGCCTACCTATTCTCCCAATGCAACCCGGCGGGGCATGGCATTCAATCCTATCTCAATATATGCTCCTCCAAGGCCTAAGGGTGGATTGAATCCAATCCCATCCAGCATAGACGGGTAGAGTTCACTCATCCGGTAGCGAGGGGAAGATGAACAATGAAGCTATAGCTGCTCACCTTTCCCGCTATCTGCCTTTAAGTGATAGGGGAGCTTAACAGCCCACCAACCAATCTTTCTTTCTATCTCGAATTCTTGATCTTTGGTGCCAGTGGAGCAAAGGAAGTGGGGGACGAACTCCTCTATCTACCCTAGAAATGGGTTGGATCTATTGAATGAGATCCTGGAGACAGGGCTGGGGGGTATGAGTAGATCGGATGCAGGGAAGCCCAGGCAATCCGTTCCTATCAATCATTCGTCAGGAAGCAGTGGATAAATAATCGTCTTTTGAAATCTCATTGTTGAAGGCGTAGAGAGGGCTGAAAAAAGATAGGATAATTTTTGATAGCCATATCGTTAATAAAGAATTGTGTAATTTATTGGGCCAACAGCCCTCTGTCCGGCAGGCAATTTCCGTGCAACTATGGTTTCTTTAGTCCCTGCTATGCCAGCAATAGGGAATCCTTAGAAAACCGGAACTCCCCAATTCGATATGTAGAACCGGAATGCAAGGTGCGTGATAGTTTGATTCCCCGCAAATGAGAAGTCTCTAAGCTTGACCCCTCCCACACAGGGGCGACTGGCGGAGGAAAGAACCCGAAAGCAATAATAGCAGTCTCGACACAGCCTATTTCGAAACTGGGAAGAAGTGATGAAAGATTTGAGTTCCATATAGTATTTCAAACAAAGATCAGCGCAGTAAAACATGACCGCGCTTGAACAGGTACTTTCGCACCCGTCTGAGCTATTTGCACTTTATAGCCTTCACTTGAGTAAACGTGGGGAGTGCCTTCCTAGGGCACCATAAATACCTGATGGAGGGGTATGCGTGAAATCCAAGGTATGTATCTGCCCTCCTAAGTGGATTTTGATATCGGAGACCATACCAACGACACTATCTTCGGCCGTGATAGAAGTCAAAGTCGACTTCGTTATCCGGGGAGAAGAACGACAAATACATTGTTAGGAGCTCAGTGGTTACTGAGAAACTTGGGAGGGCCCCAACACATAAATTTGAGCCTGTTTGAGCCTCGTGTTGTTACTCTACGAAATAAGGGAACCTTTCCTGACGACCCTGGTTCCCGATGACCACGAGTGAACGGTTCCTCCTCCTACTGCCGGGTTCTCCTTCTTTGATGGATGTCCAATCACCGCTTTAGCTCTTTTAAGGCGTGTTATGATTGTCTATCCTCATTAGCCTTCTTTATATCTAGTAAGAGGGTGTTTTATCCAGAGTGCGCGAAGTTTCCCCTTTTTTATATATATAAAAGGACTCCTCAAGGTTCTTTCTCAAGCAGTAGGAGCAAGCCCGTACTTTTTCTAAATTCTACCAGCGGAAGCTCCGGGTAGATTTATTCCAGCTGCAGCAGCTGTCGATTGAGAGGCGACCATCTCTCTCTCAGAAGGAGGAGTGGTCGTCGAGTTTCATTGACCGACTTTGTTCCACTGATCTCTGGACCGATCCATAGAGGGAGGGACGAGTATTCCCTGCTCTTCTTTCATCCCTGGGCCGGGCATTCCCCCTTAACAAAAGACGGGCTCTGGTACCGGAATAGGGAACCAGGCATTAAGAACTACAATCCCTTTAGCCCAAGAAAGACCCAAGCCCATGAAAGAGACCTTATTTCTTATAAGATAAGGTATTCGCCCCCTATTACTTCAGGTAAGGAAAGATAAGTGTCAAAACTACAGATGATTGTTGCTTTCTCCACTATAGTCTATTGCAGCGCAAGGTTGCTTGCGGGGTTGCTTGCTAGGGTTCCCGGTAGGCTCTTCTCTCTTCCTTCTCCCTAACAGAATCCCAAATATCTATCATCGGAGGTTATTCGATGCCCTTACTAGATAGGGCTAGGTCAAATTCTATGATTGCTCAGAGTCGAGTGATTCGAGTTGTGAAGTCCCGGCATAAGTATGGTAGCAAAGCCGATACCGAGAAGGATGAAGGAATGAAATTGTAAACCGCTCATGTGTCATGATCCGCCCCACCCGGCCCCTTACGTAATATAGGAGGCCTCTTCCTCGAAAGAAAGGAGGTCCTCCCTCAAGTAATGGGTTCGAAGGGACAGGTGCTTAATTGAAAAAAAGGGGAGCGGGCGTGATTAATGGTTCGGAACAAGAAGGAAGAGCTCCCAAGCCGAGTCAGTACTGGTTCGTGTCGGAACTAGATTAGTGGAACAGGTTTAGGGTTTAGGTAGGGAGAATCGGTGAGGACTTATCGGCGTAGATAAGGGTAAGTAAGGTAATAAGGCTCTTAATCACTCGCTTCATCGGCTTTTTATTTAGTTAGAAAAAGAGTAAGGAAAGGTTCGGTAAGTGCCTCCCGGCTCTTAGCAAGGTTGCTTGCAATACAGTCTATCTTTATGGCATAACCCGAAAAGAGTTGTCTTAGTCTTTCTCCTTCGGTCAGTGACTAGTACGTCTTATTCATTCTATTTAGTGGTCGCCTTAGTCAGTCGTTCCTACATAAAGTGAAAGAAAGTCAGAATAAGCTTCAATAAAGTACGAATCAACTTCAAAAAAGAGCGATCTGTTAGGGAAAGCAGTAGTTACAGTACAGTTCCGAGAGAATATCTTCTTGCGGATCTTCTTCCTGAATATTCTTCGTCTGATGAGTGAGCTCGGGTGAGCGACCGAATTCCAGGGGATGCAGGTACTGCAAGCATTCCCCCAGAAGTCCCCATTGTCAAGAGAAGGTTTATTGATTTCTTTTTCCTCTTCTTGTTTGAATGACGAGAGCAAGGCTTGGAAATAGGGGTGAGGGCCTTCCTCAAACTCAAAGGCTTACCAATGTCCAGATAAAAGACTGATGCTTCCGACTTAAGATTTGACTGTGGAACGAACGGTGCTGGTCCCACTCCTGCAAGTGAGTGCGGGATGCCTGAGATCCTTTGGCCCTAGGTCTTCATTGTCAAGAGGAGCTTGATGTACGGATTCTGACGCCAACCACTCTCATGGGCTTAGAGGACAGTCAGAATCCTATGAGAGGAGTGCAAGCGGACTCCCCACATTCACTATAGAAGAGCGAATCCTGACCCACAACAGGGAATGCTGAATAAGATTGGGTAACGATCACAGAAAAAGGAAGTTGTTACTTTACAAAGTAGTCTTTTTGTAATGCAATCGAGTGAAAGGAAGAAGGCAAAGCGCTCTTTGTCTGAATGCCGCTTCGCCTGGCACAATCACAGTTGACCTAGGGCTTCCGTCTCCTTATGCTGTGGATTGAACGGCATCCAAGTCAGCAAAGAGAAAGGCCCATTGTCAAGCTAAACCAAAGCACTGGTTGGAGTTCATGTATCGGATTCACTGATTCTTTCTGGTCAGCGAGTCTCCTCTTATGCGAGGGATAGGGAAGTGAGATAGAGTGAAAGGGAATTGGCAGACCTAGGCATCCCCTCTCTTCTTTTGATGGCCATTCAGTTAGGGCAGTTCAGGCATGCAATGTGAGGAGACCTACCTCTAAGGAAGAAGGCATGCACTTACCATCAAGTGCATTGGGTCAGGGTGCGGGAGAGTCGGAGATTGGCTGATTTTCCAAGGATGATGATTCAACTGACCACTGGTGACTAATCTAGATCTCCTCTTTCTCGTCCACTAGACAGATGTGAGAATTGCGAAAAGAGAGGGTCGGAGAGGATATGTGAAAATTTTGAGTTTATCCGGCTGGTGTGGTTTCTGCTTTTTGAAGATCAGCTCAGGAAGTTGAAGTGGAGAACTCAAAAGCTCGAGGAATGGGGTCGGCGATCCTACATCCAGAAGTCAACCCCTGTTACTACATACCGAATCAGGCAAGCCTACTTGAGTTAGGGAGGCCCCTCTGTAACTTAATTAAGTAAGTAAGTAGCTTATCAACTTTACCTTACCCATAGAATTAAGCCCTAGCTCCAAGATTTGAGTTTTGACAATAGAAAAAAAGTGATGTTCTTGCATCTCTTACAGAGCATATTCTCAAGGAAATCCTTAGCGATCAAAGGATGCCTCACTTCGCTCGCCTCACCAACCTCAATGTCCGTCGAGCATCATATCAAGGACACTGCACAGTCTACGATAACTGAGGAGACTCAAGGAGCTGCTGAAGAACGAGAGATTCCTCCTTCTTTCTCACTCATACGACAAGCGTCCCCTCTGAAACTCTGGTCATGCTCATTCTCAAGAAGCGTCAGGTATTGGACAGGAAGTCAGTGGAGATGACCTCAAATATGACTGATGATGAAGATCATGAGGGAGAGAGAAAACGAACATTAATTTGAAGAAAAGAAGGTCGGTCAGGTAGATTTTATGTTGTCTGAGCCTTCTCTAGAGGCAAGAGGCGTGAGGACTGAGGGAAACCAACCCTGTTTTTTGTCTCGAATGAAAGAGCAATGAAACCCCCGATCGAAAAGGATAGGTTGCTTGCAATACTTGCAAGGTTGCTTGCTATGGCCGAAGTCAGTGTTGTGTTCAATTCCGCGGGTTGGCTGGTTGGAAGGATTGCTTTCTGCCGTCTGTCTTTCCTTTCCGACCGGACTATAGATAGGCCTTACGCCCAGACTGAACTACACGATTGAAAGCCGTTACGTTAGCCCGCAACCAGAACTTCTTGCTTACTTCCCTCCGTAGCCAAGACTTTTATTACCTTTTCAACTCGGGGCGAACCTGAGCTTTAATGCCGTTAGCTAGGAGACCTGAACGCCTACAATAGAGGTTCAACTACTAAGCCTCTGACCTTACCTGAGTGAGGCCTGACCTTTCCTTTGACACCTGACTTGACCAACTACTGCAACTAAAAGCGAAGATTCCTTCCGCTTTGATTCCCTTCCGCTATGATTCCCACCCGCACTCACGGAGATCGCCTCACTACGATCGCCTTAGAGTACATCTGTACCTAAACCAGAGTCACAAGTCTCTTCTCACTCATGAACGTATACTTGCCATACCCTTCAGCGATAAGTTCAGATGATAAAGAATCCGCAAAGCACGTTAAAGATTGGAATTGTGAAGCCCTAAACCTAACTGGGGTCTCGAAACGGATAGGCTTAGAATACCACACCTGAAAACAAAAGACTCCTTTCCTTACGCCCTAAACGTGTCCACCAAAACTGCTGCCCGGCTTTCAGGCTTCCAGCTACCGGACCACCCGGACGTCTTACTAGTCTAGTAGTCTTCGGCATCTCATCATAACTGATTTTAAAAAACTATCTGATTTATTCCCATTGGACCGGTAAACATAAGTAGTGGCGTGCTTCACTTCCGCTTTCGGTCGGTAAACTGATTCGAGCCCAATTTACGGGGTTTTTGAAACTTCACGTTTAGTGAACTGAAAAACCGAACTTACATAGTTGGTTGGAGCCAGGCGGAGAACTCTTTATGTTTTCAGTGGTTTTGTTGTTTGTTTGCCCTTCTGCTTGGACTCCCTTCCCTTTCTTTATCTTAGATATTCTAAGGAATCCGCGGAAAGCGATGAGTGAGATGATGCTGCCCCGATTGCGTGCCCTTGCCCTTATTTGTCTTCGTCTTCCTCGCTCGAATCCCTCGGGTTCGAGTTACAAAGTCAAAGTAAGGGACTCAAGCCCATTTATTAGTGGAAGGTCCGGAATGGCTCAATGAGTACTTGGAATCAATCAGCACAAACTTCTTCCAAATCACTACGAACACAAACGTCCTCAAACCTCCTCTTCCGATGTGCGAGCTGCTTATGCTTACTCTTCTTCTTTGCCACCGTCACCGTAACTGATGGCATCGGTTTTTGCTTAATGATGGGCGGGTGGGTTCACGTTGCCAGAGTGGTGACTGACGAGGGCATTTATTAGTCAAGTCAAAAGGGGTGTCTAGTCCGACCTTGTTGCCTCTCCAAGCTAGGGATTGTTTGTTGCCTTGCCGTGTCCCGACGGGTTGAGGCTCCCCCCTGATCAGTCTTGATCGGTTCGGCAGGTGTGCTTCGTGCGAGAAATGACTTGTCGGGTAAGTGTTCCGACTGCGCATCATGAAATGACTTGTCGGGTAAGTGACCCTATCGAAAGGCGATCTTCTGGGCACTGTCTCTCTCGGAGATAGACTCGGTGGAAATAGACATGTGGACTACATGCCATGAAAATTGATAAGCTTCGCCTTTAAAAAGGCTTTCAACTACGTAGTCGATACGGGAACTATATGCGACTTAGGCCCTATTATCATCTTCGAGCTTCTCCTCACTACCCTCCATGTCTCAAAGAACTACAGACCTGTATGTAGCTAACTCCTTTCGCCGGGGTCAAGTCCGTTGCTGTAGCTTCTCCATGCCCACCTGTCTGACCAATTGCTGTTATTCCCTCTGCTTTGATGGAATCCGCTTAGTCTCCTTCTGTCTGCTCACCTCACGTAGTGACTCTGAGAGTGTTCAGTTCAGAGGAGAACGACTACCTTACTTGCAAAGATTCCCACCTCCCCATATACCAACACTATAAGGCTTAAAGGCTTAGTCGAACTCGTCAACTACAAAGAAGATGGTAATAGCTATTCTTCCCACCCTACTTTCTTAATGTGAAGCATACTCCCTCCTTACTTTATGCTATTTCTGATTCGCACTACTAGCTCTCCTTCCCTGGAACACCTGTACGCCCTGCCCTTTTAGCGAATACGTACTTACCGGAACCCTTACCTACCTTAATAGCCCTTCAGCGAAGACTCCTTCTGTCTGCTCGCCTGACCTTTCTTTAGGAGATTGATTCTTCTCACGTTTAGCTCGCCCTTGAAGCGAATACTCCCTCACCTCACTCCAATTGCTCCTCTATCTGGCACATCATCAGAGACCTCACCTCATTCCGCTCTGAGAGTGTGAAGTGCAAATTCAGAAGTCGCTAGCCTAGCCTGGACCACCCGACTTTAACCCCTTTCTTTAGGATATTTCAGATGATCACTACCAGATGGTCATTGCCCCTTCCCAACCTTTCCTGATGCCCATCCTGAAGCTTAGTCTCCAATTGCTTTGATGGAATCACCTCACTACGCGTAACGAGATTTCTTCTCATACGAGATTGAAGAGAATACTCCTGGACCACCGGATTCACTACCATCTGGTTAGTGCGAGGACTCCCTAAGCTTAGTCTCCTCACGTAGCTTGCTTGCCTCACTCCGCGAGCCTGCCTGACCTTTCTGCTTATACTCCTTCCCCTACCGGTAACCCCAAACCTACCTGATTCATCACTACCGTCTGGTTCTAGCGAATACTCCCATTAAGCAAAGATTCCTACCCTCGTTAATGAGGCATACAAACTCTTCGAACGTAGCTCTTATAGTGCGTAATTTACTTTTCCCACCCTCTGTTATTATGCATACTAACTCCTCACGCACATAGCTCGCCTCTCACGTAGCATCTACCTCACGTTTAGCTCGCCTTGCCTACCTAAACTAACAACCTACACTAGCCCACCAACTGGACCAACAACTCGAACTGGGACAGCGGAAACTTCCACAGGAACTAGCCCTTAGACTTGCCCAACGACTGACCTTACACACTTCTTTCTCGCAGGCTTGCGACAGTTGGACTTTCGTTTCGGTTTCCTTCGCTTCGGGTGTCAAATAGTTCTTCCTCCTCACTCCGCTAGCTGTTAGCCCACCAACTTACTTTTATACCTGAGCTTTCCCAGGAACTGTTTCTGTAACTGTTTCTTGCCCGGGAACTTCCACTGCGCTAGCTGTTAGCCCACCAACAACCACCGAAATAGCTGATGCCTCTGTATCTGCTGCGTATAAAACTGCTTCCGTTTCTGCGCCTGTGAAAGCATATGAACTTCTTGTTAAAGGAACTCTGCCATTAGCACCACCACCTTGCCGGGTTGGTTGCCAGGTACGAATAATGCAGAGTAAGTTCGGCAAACACTTTGCCAGGTACGAGACTCTCACTATCACTTAGTAGAAGTCGATCTCACTCCTCACTACGCTCCTTGCTACGCTCGTTGTCAGTCGCCTCACTCCGCTCTACGCTCGTTCTTAGTCGCCTCACTAGGCTTTTCTCTCTGGCACAGTCTCCCTCACGCTTCCTTCGGGTTCCATGCCCTACTATATGGACCTCCCCCACCCTTTTTGGACAGAGCAACGAAATAGACTGATTGCGGAGTCAATCTTGACTCCACAAGGGAGAGAGTATACCATCGACACCCTCTACAAAAAAGTCATTGAATTAAGCGAAGGTGGTACACACTCTAAATTTGACTCCAAACTTTTTCAAATTAAAGAAAACTTTGATCTCTATGGCCGAACGAATCCCTTGTTTCTTCTTTCACTTACTTGCTGCGAGTCCCCCCTTTCTATTCCTCGGAAAGCGGTTTCTTTTCATTGATTGATTGATTCAAGGTAGCTGTAGCTTGCTTCCCATTCCAAGCCGCGCGCCAGCTGCCCCCCCGCCGAGCAATATCTAGACGATATTTCCATCATTTTATTGCTCGTAGAAGCTCGTATTGTTGAAAATAGAAAAAGTTGATATGCTCTCTCCTTTACTTTTTTGCTACGTGCCGCCGCTTTCTGTTCCTCCTCCTGCTTCTAGCTCTCGAAATGGAAGGGATGCTCCTGCCTTTACTTCTAGGTCTATAACCGTACGAAGGGAAGCTAAAGGATACGGGTCTCGATCCCTAAATTCAGACTCTTCCTTTCGATCACTAAAATACCAATTTGATCACGAAACTGATAATAAAAACCATGGGCATCAGACTATGAAGAAATACCAAAGCCAGCAGGTGCAAAGCCAAATAGTGCCGGAACTGTTAACTACTTGTTAGGTGCTGCTGATCGAACTAATCTACGTTTGGTGGTTGTAGTGGTGCTTCAATAACATCCTAAATAGAATAGCATTGCCAATATCAAAAGCTAGATCGACTGCTGGTGTGGCTTTACTGGTCTTGGCTATGCTTATACCTTAGCTTCTATAGGATCTGTACTTGGATATGCTACTGTAGGTACTCGTACTGTCACCCTCGTATCTGCTGGATATGGATCTGTGGTCTCTACTGGTTATGCTTAAGGAACTGTAACTTAGTCAACTGGTTCTTCGTTCTTCAACTGGATAAAGGACTTGCTCTGGTAATGCTAATGGTACTAATGGATCTACTACTGGTTCTTTGACTGGATCAACGTATGGATATGCTTCTTGCTCTGCTCCTGCAACCCTAGCTTATGGTTCAGGTCCTACAAGTGGGTATGTGACTGGTGCGGGCTTTTTACGTATTAGCTACTTATGCTCCTATTGGTGTTGATACTAGGTATGGATTGCAGGGTATTGATCTAACACTGGATTTGCTGCTAGGTCTACTGCTTGCTTTGCTTATGGCGTATATGGTTTTCGGTTGGCTCACTCTTTCCGTTCGCAGGGTCACGCTCACGAACGTCAGAATCAGGCTCTCGATCACTACTCTCAGAATCTGGATCTCGACCGAAGCAACCAGTTCCAGCAGCAGCGGTGATGGTTACAGCGGTTCGGCTACTTCACTGCTTGAGTGAGGAGCGGGAATCACTGTTTACCGGGAAGAGAAAGAAGAAAAAAGCAGCTTTCAGAGAGGAAGTAAGCTAAGTGCTCTCGCATCGGTTTGAAGCGGCTGTAAGAGCGGTACGGACTAGTTGTATGTACCGGTTAGCTGTCAGTCGACGAAGAGAGCAGCAGTAAGAAAATCCTCGTAGACGCAGGAAGCAGCTAAGAGAGCTAGCAGACAATAAGCAGCAGCAAAGAGCGGTGTCGGGTTTACCAATCTCAGTATGAAAAGATTCAGTATTTCCCTGTGCTTTGACGGAGAAGTCCGCTCCCTCTCGATTAAGGTCATTCCCAAGGGCTGCAGGAGAACTCCAACTAAAGATGGGCTTAGAACTTAAACTAACTTTTTGGCAAAGAACAGGTGAAGACCTTAGGACTTTAGGACAGGCGACAGATACGAAGGCTACTAGATGAGGGACTGGTGGGGAACTCCCCATGGCAGGAGGAAAAACTGTTACGGACACTGAAACTCCAGAGTCTTCCATGGCTTATCCAGAAACAGCCTGAAACTGGCTAAAAATGAAATGGCTTGCTAACAGGATCTGTAACAGGATAGCTTTCAAAAGATTACAAACTTGAAAGAGCTTAACTGTCGCAATTAGCTTCCCTGGCTTGCTTTGCTAGCTTCTACTTTAATGCAGAACTCCCAATAGCAGGAATTACACTCGATGGATTGGTGAAAGAACCTGGCTTTCTAGCTTGACCTTTACTCTTCACACGAAAGCTTTCAAATTCCCTTGTTTAGAGGGACGAAGTGACTCGAACAAAGCAAAGCGAAGAGGTTCTTTAGCGTAGGCTAGTCAGTTTACTTGGAGTAGCTTTCCCGCTGCCCTTCCAGTTGAAGTCATAAGGTAAGCAAGCCTCTCTAGTGAGAGTTCTTACATTGAGAGAAAACTGACTCCTATGATAGTGCTAGGTCCTTCTATTCCTAATCCCTCTCATGTCGATCCATTGTCTAAGGGTTAGAGGGTAGTAAGGGTCTAACCTTGTAAGGCAGGATAAAGAGGAAGCCCTATTCTGTACTATGTCTTAAGTGAGCAAGCCTATGAGAAAGCCGATTTTTTATAAAGTGAGTTTGAAAGAAGGAGGGACAAGATCAATAGGGCAAATTCCTGTGGAACTATTCCTCTTTTCTAAAGGAGTTGATAGGGCTCGCGCTTCAAATCCCTCTCTTTATTGGTCGAGAAAATCCCTTTTTTTTGTTTTTGCCGCCCTTACCGATAGCTAGAAAATAGATTACGAGGATCGGATCTAGAGTGCCTAAAGCTATTGATAGCGGATATCGGGACTCTTAGAAGTTTCATTTCTTTCGCGAACAAAAAGGGCTTTCATAAGGGTTTTCCAGTCTCTGGGTAAGAAGTTTTCCACCTAGAGCCCGTAATAGTGGGATTTCTCCTATTGCCATTGTATCACTCCTGGGAGAAAGCTAAGGATCTTTGGGAAGCAAGCCCAATTGGAGTGCTTAATAAGGTCTTCACCTGGAGTTCCCCTTTGGTAAGCCCTGTAAATGTAGGGCCAGTTTCCTGTAAGGCAATGGAAGATCTAGTACCTGTTGCAGAAAAAGACTTCTTCCTGCCATTGCAGCTAAGCCCATTAAGTTCCAGTCTTCTTTTGGTCGGGAGTCCTAAGCCCTGGGAGCAGTCTCAGGGTAAGCCCCATAAGTTGCAGCAAACAAGTCAAATGGCAAAGCAGGAAGGCAAGCGGGTGTCTAAGAGCCCTAGTACTTTTATGACAGTCTTCAACAAATGGGAAAGAAGTTCCATCCCTTCCCCTGCTTGCCTTGCCAGAAAGATTGAAGGCCTTGCCAGAATCCATGTTGTATATTTTAGGGGCGTTCCTGCCCCTATCAGCTTTTGCTTTCCCTTCCATCTTTTCAGGTGGCTCACAACATCTTTATTATATATATAGTATATCTAGTCTCCTACTTGCCCCTGCTACTCATAATCTTCTGGTTACACTTCTTCTCCTTTGTTCACTCTGGCTAAGATAAGCACGATCCTCACTCGAACGAGCCCTTCGGGTCAAGTCGAGAAGCCTTTCTTCACTCTTTCGAACAACGAGACTCGCTCTCACTCTCCCTGCGGAAAGAGAAGGAGTCGTTACCCTTCTTATCCCTTCCGAAAGGAAAGAATGCTAACAACTCAGCACAGTTAACGGATCCAGCTTATTTCAATAAAAAAAGTCAATCCCGAGGTGAAATCACATACTATATAGGGAGGGGCCGTGTCCTCAATAAAGGAATTCCCCATCTGGAGGTAGAAAAGAGGGAGATCCCAGACTTGCAATCCTTCTTCTATAGAGATAGGCACGCACAGGCGAGAACTCACTTCTTACACGGGCTTGGCTTGAAAGCGCTTGACCCCTTTATTGGCGGGGTTAGCTGGGACTTCCCCCCGACTTTAGGAAGAAATCCAGACTGGCTAGCTCAGCTTCGAGATATTCTAATTCACTCGGGCAGAGAGCCCGTATTCCTATTCTATGTCAAAACTCACTTCTATTTGTTGCACGAAATATCCAGCTACTATCAGAGCACTCCTACTAGCAACTGTCCGGCTTACCGCGCTAACCTAACTATGAATGTCTAGCTGTCGGGCTTACCGGGCTTCGAGGAACCCGAGGAACCTACTTACTTATAGATATAGGCACACTACTATCAGGAAAGGCCGGGTCTGGAGTTCAGTTCCTATGTCCCCATTTTGATTTCGTAGGCAATCAAGAGGCAGGAGATCACCCAATGACTTCTTCAAAGAAAGGAAGGCACGGGGGAAAGAGTTCATCTTTGCAGACTGACCCCGATAAACCGGACAACCTGGCGGACTTGCCTGGGGGGACTGACTCACAGACAGGGTAGGAAACCCCGTCTTTTTCCCCTAAAGCCCGATTCCACTCATAAGAGTGACATAAAAGGATCAGACTTGAGGAAAGACCGTATTTTGGGCCTAAAAAGGCGCTCCCAGAGGCTATCATCACAAAGAAGAAAGCAGTTAGTTCCACTAGTGCGCAGGGAAGGTATCACCCTTATTCCCATAAACAAAAGAACTCCCCCGGGGGGAATTCCTAAAAGAAAGGATTCGGAAAGGCAAGCAAGAGCCCTACAGAGTAGACGATTTTGCACGTAGAATGAATGAAAATAATCATTTTCATAAGAGGCAGAATCGCACTCCCCTCGATCTCAACACAGAGCTCCTCATCGGCGTCTTCGTCTTCGGCTATCGTCTGCTCATCTCTTAGTTACATGGATGCCTCCCTCTTAACTTGCTTCCTATAGCTAGATAGATAAGACGGTGCAGACGTTATACTTTCAGTAACATCGTCTTATAGTCTTCATCTTATCGTCTGCATCTATAAGGGTAGAGAAAGTATAGGAATAAGGAATGCATTATAACAAATAATATTTAGCAAGGTGAGGCTGGGACGAGAGACAATCCATAGAGCTATGATTCTTTTGTGACTTCCACCTTTCGTCGAGTGTGAAATGGTGGGCTTTATGCCCTCCAGTTTGGCATTGGTTGGTCAAGATGCACCCGAGGCTTAGATTAAGACAAAGAAGCCACCTCTTCTTTCAGGTTGGAAATCATGTATATACGTGCACCTTTTGCAAGAGGATACGAACTGGTCACTATCACACCACCTTACCTGGTACACACTGTACCAACCACTGATTAGAATGACTACCGACAGCAAGTCATCCAAAGGGATCCACTTTTGGGGGAGGAGAGCAGAGGAGGGAGAAAAGAAAGATATTCTCGTAGGACTGGAAAGCCCAGCCCATGAAGATCTTACCCGTGCTGCACCGGTCCACCCCGCCCCGTGTGAGGGAGAACCCCTGAGGAAGAGCTCTGAGTGAAAGGTCCGCCGGTCGTACGGCCCACCCAGCCCCTGTTCCAAAGATCTGATCCCTAGCCGCCCGGCCGGCACCTTCGATGCACCTCGGTCGCCTCGTTGCCCTTCCAACTCTGATGCGTTCTCTCCCTTTTTTGATCCATCCTATCATTACAGCGAAAAAAGGGCGGAGTGCAAGCAACTGTTCAAAGAGCCCTTTAGGTAGTATAGTATCAGATCTGATGGCCAGTTCGTCTCAGACACGACCCGTCAGATCAGTAAGTCGGCACTATCTTCTTCAGCCCTTTTCAGGAGAAGGATGGGGCTAGATCACAACAGACATCTTCCGGCCACCCATCTTGATAACGCCCAGATATGTGCCGAAGTCACTGAATGGGCGAGTCGCCAATCTCAGAAACTCTCTATGGAAGGGCCTTGCGAGATTCCTGTTGAGGAGAAGGGGAGTGCATGCAGGGCGGACCCTTATTTTATTAGAGTATATTTACTCCTCAATTCATTAGATAGATGAGATCGCCAAGCTCTTGTGATCCACTGTCGAACCTATTCCAACGGCTTGAACTCAGATCGTCGGATTCGTATCAACAGATATAAACTCCATATTGATTTTTAGCATATAAATGACGATCTATTTTGGATTGAATTGCTCATTCAATAGGCCAAGATGTTGCCCGTCTGTTGAAAAGCTCCGAACCTCTGATGGGAAAGCACCGTATCTCACCACACACAAACGGGTTATTGAAAAGGAGGACGTCCGAACAGGAGCCAGCGGACGGGACGGTTTCCCTCATTTTTCCACTAAGCAAGTTCCTTTTGTCGACCACTCATTTTCATTCGGGCCCGAAAGCGTCTTCCGAAGCACCTCATCTTGATGAAACGCAGGCTACACAAATACAGGAAGAGAAAGATCTGGGATGAGAGGTGTGGGTTGGGGCCAAGAATTCCTATTGAGAAGCCCTTTCTTCCATACGCATGCTACGTACGATATTGTTTGAATCATAAGAGTATACAGACCAACACCTTTCTTCTTATCGAATTATATCAATCATCCATTTGAGCAAGGCCCCCGCCTACTTTGATTCAAAAGGCGCTTTCAATATCAGTGAATTGGTGCTCAAGTTGAAATCGTTATGCCGGCGCTGCTCATTCAATTATCGAGCACTCCTGCTCGATAATTGAATCCGGGTGTCCGTCGGCTTCTCTCAGGTGGTTCCCGTTATACTCTGGATGCAATGTAAGTTCGACAAAAATAGGGTGAATTCGGGAGTCTTGCGAGCATCTGTTACTTTTTGGGTCCGGGGCTGGCAATTCCTGGGGGAACAAAACCCGGGTGAACGAAGCATGCATATTTCAGAATGGAAGTGAGGGCCTAGCCCCGCTTAGCTGCGCCGGCAAGCAAGCCGTTGATTCTTTTCTTTAATAATGAATAAGGAATAGGGGCCGCATCGATCGAGGAGGAGCAGCCGAGGAAGTCTGGACAGCTAAATAAACGGATACGTCTTCCTTCCTTTCCTCGGAGCTGTCCCTAACCTAGCAACGGTCGTAGCTGATCCAGTGAAATGAGTCAATTTGGAAGGTTAATGAGCCGATCATACCAGAGCAAGTTAAGAAGTGCGCGGGGATGGAATGTGCAAAATATGAAGATTGATGAAGGCCTCTCCTATTCGACGAATGAAAGAATAATGAACTGCTGCAGGCGGAGCAGCGAAGCTTCTACGACAAGGCTATAGCTCAGTGCTTACGAACGAGCGGAGTGCTTACGCACAGAACGAGCCTTGTCGTAGAAGCTTCGCTTCCTCACTATATCAATGAGTGAAGGGCCCGCCGAAGCGAGGGCGGCTTTGATGAGAGCTCAGGGCCGAAGGTGGCTTCGCTTAGTACATAAGCTGATAAGACCTGCGGCGGATACAGTAGAGCGCATGCGAAAAAGGAGCTTATTAAGTAGACAGCAAAAAGTGATTAGCCTGCCATGAGACAGACAAGTCGCTCTGCCATAGTGAAGGAGCGGCTTCGCTCAATCAATGCTACAACATTTTAGTTGAGTCTAATCATTTTGTTTTTGCTAGTGGATTGGAGCGGCTTCGCTATCCCATGCAAGTGAAGGGTCAGTCCTCCTATCGCGAACCTATCCACTTATCTACCGCATCGGGGCGAACATCTCGGCTTGGTTGGAAAGCTTTTTTTTATATGATATGGCAATAAACCGGAAGGCGAAGGTCTTTCCGAGCCAGGCAAAGGGTTCGGAGTTGGGTCGAAGGAGGCCAACTAAAACGGAGTTTAGTCTTAACTTAAGAAATCGCTTGGGAGCTCACCCTCACCCATGGAGTCGGAGTCACCTGTGAAAGGAACGGAGTTGGGTCCTACGCCTAAATCGGATCGGCTTGGGTTCGTATGAATGGAACGGCATAGGAAAGCAACCATTGTACGCTACCACGCTACAAGTCATATTCCGAAAGATTTGATCGCGACTATCGGGGCGGGGGCCCGTCTTTCGAGTCGTTCTTACGGCCGTGGTAGCTGCGAGTTCGGTCTTGCTCTCTCGTCTTCTTTCCTCCGCCTTCCTCTCGTAATTGACCCTATCTTTTCTGCTACGCCTATCCATCCGTCAGATTGACTTACAGCCGGGTGAGCGATAGCGGCTCCTGTTTACTAATAGATCTTCCGCCGCTAGTATCACATAAAAAAAGCAAATACTGATCCGGAATATTACAATATACTGATCACTGATCAGGATCATATACAGCCCGGTACTACCAGAAAGGATAGTCGTGATGCCCCTTCATGGCCGGCCTGATCAGTATGGAGCCGAAGGCGAAGGTTTCCAGCAGGCCCCCTTCCCTTGCTTTCCACGGTAGGGTGAGCCGCTCCAAGCCGAAAGCGATAGCGAATCCCGAACTTGCCCACGCTCATCCAAACCAGCCTCAAAAAGCGATCGGAAAGCGAAGCCCTTCCTTCCAATCCAAGCCGGCGAAGCCGCTCGGACCCTACCACCGCTCACCCCGATCACATATTGACACGTTCATGATGCTTCATGAGAAAAAGGCCGTAAAGAAGACCTATGCATCAGTGCTTTACTGTCATGGCATGATCACATATTAGCCTCGATTTTCTGGACGGCTTGAAGGCGAAGCCGCCTATTTCTTAGGGCAAAGGGCGCTCCCTCCTCCTAACTCCTTCCACTTCTCCCAGGGACTACGGCTTGACCCTCGGGGAAGAACTCAGTGGGACCCCTCCTTCTAGGGCGCCTAGATAGTGAAAGGTTATCCCTTTGCAACGCTGGAAGCTAAGCAAAGTCACGAAGCTGGCTGACTACGCTCGAGCAGAGCTCAGGCCCGGAGGTGGTGGCTGAACTCGCCGCAGAGTTCAGGAGCGAGCAAGACTATCTTGGTGAATGCAATAAGAACCGGCTGCTCGCCGCAGCAGAGTGGTTTGCCCATGCTGCTATCCGCCGCCGAAGCGCTCAAGGGATTCGTGCTTGGATGTCGAGATCAGGGGACTCTATCCAATCCATGCGGCGAAATCTATTTGTGGTGGAACAAACAATAGAGAGATTTGCTCCGATACAAGAGATCGGCCCCGAAGCAAGGTATGGTGGGTGCCATGCTGCTGGATGGCTGAACTTGGTGGATGAGTACTGGGAGGGAGGGAAGGTGGTTAAGCAAACAGCTGCAAAAGGTTTCCTTGCTTTGCTCGCTTTCCGCTGGCTGTGTCTTTCTTATATGGAATACTTAATTCATAGTGGATAAAGAGCTTCCTTTCTAATAACTACTCTAATAAAGTGCTGACTAGTCTTCCTTCCCAGCAGGTGTCCCTCGCTCAGATAGGGCTGTGTCTTTCTAATAAGTCAGACGGAGGGATAAGAACTCCCTTGCTGCGGTCAGTGTGTATAAGAAGACTATTGAATCAGAGGAACTCCCTTGCGTCTGATAGTAGTCTCCCTTCCTGGCCGTAACCCTAAGACGATATCTGAAGAAGGTGGTTTTTATCTTCTGGATTGCATACTGCCGGATAATCACCACTAGCTGACAGTGCTTATTGGTTGGGTAGTTCATACCGACACTCATTGTCCTTTCTCCCGTGCTTATGGCTGTGTTTATTGAATACTGTATCCTATCTACCTTGCGTTCGGGTCTTCCTTGCCTTCTTTCTTCTTAATTAGCTGAGTCGTATCCCTCGCTTGATAAGGTTCTTCTTATAGCTTGCTTGATGGATTGAATAAAGGATAAGAAGAACTCGCATGAAAGAGCGAGAAGTTAGAGCTAGCTGATTAATGAGCTTGAAGTTATAGCTTGCATGGTGCTAGGTCTGGTCTCCCTCGCTAGCCGGACTCTATGGCTAAAGCTTTTCTTCCTGTCTTTCTTTGGGAAAGAGTTCTCGTGATTAGGTGGCCTTCTTTCTTGCCTTCTTGCCAGCCTACCGGAGTACCATCACATTCAAGAGCGATGTCCTTGCCTTAAGGTATCCCCTCTTCTTCTCTTCTGGCTATGTTTATTAACTTGCTTACAGGAGAATCACCACTTGCTTACATTAGCTTCCTTTAGAATCCGTACTAGCATGAATTCGCTTCTTTGATTGATTGAATACTCTAATGCAGGTTCTCATTCTAGCTTGATTGCATACTGGAATTGTGAACTACTAGCTTCAAGCTGCTTGGCTTCTTTCTTCCCTACCGAACTCTATTGCTTCTTTCTCCCGGATAATAACTACTAGCTTGTTGAATGAGCTATAAGTGCTTCCTATCTACCTTCGCTTGCTTCTTCAAGTGGTATTCTCCATCGCCGAAGGGTAGCTTGCTTAGGGCTATGTTTATTATTTATTACTTGATCAACTCAACTCTTAAGCTTGGTTAGTGAATACCTCAACTCATCGTCGTAGCTTGCGTTCTGATCTTTTATCCGATCTAGCATTCGTTACGAGAGCAGGGATAGGTCTTACTTATCAATCGCTTGCTTGCTCGCTCAGATAGGGCTATGTTTCTCATTATGAATACTATTGAATAACCACTCTAATTCAAGAGCTTCTTAGCGGGATAGTGAATTCACTAGACTCCCTCGCTTCTTTACAGGAGAAGGACTCCCTTTAAGCTGGCTATGTTTATCATGTTGCATACAAGATCGTGGAGCAAGATAATCCCGGAGAATAACCACTAGCTTGAACTATAAGGCTATCCTTGCTTGGATCGCTTCCTTCTTCCAGTGGTATCCCTTATTCATCGTACTAGCTCCGAAGGCTCACAACAATCGTACTGCCCCCGGCGGGGAAGAAGAGGTGCTTGCTAATCAAAAGAAAGGAAAATAACTCTCTCTCTGTCTTACAATGCTTATGAATAAGGTCTATTATAGTGCAAGAGAGAGGAACCACCCTTTCGGGCTTTTTGGATATGGTGAAAAGCTACATTCAATGCTCTCTTTTCATCTTTTTTTTTCCTCCGTCACCTGTTGGAGGAAAAGTTTGAAGACTACTTCGATGCATGGGTCATGGGGTTTTGTCCCATCATTAATTTCTTCGATAACGATTTTCTCTATCTCGGATTTGATAGAGCGCTTGACCGAGCTCTTGTTGATAAAGAACTCTATCTTGCTCTTCTAGAATGTGTTTCAGCGGGTCCTTTTCATTCACGATGTGAAATACATCTTCTCCCTCCCCTTCGTCACGGGAAGGAAGCTCGGCATTATTTGCCCTGCCCCTTGGTGGAAGATTGAGATCTATGTCCCACCTAGGCCTTGAGCTCGATGAGCCCGAACCCCCTCTCGGAACTACATTCTCATTTTCCGAATCCGAACCATCATCGCAAGCAGCGATGTCGATGGTAGGAATAGGAATGATAGGTAGAATACCCCATAATGAAAGTAGTGCGTTTAGAAAGACTACAATCACTATGGGACAAATGCCAATAATATAATAAGCGTTTCGCGATTCGTACAAATGGATCGGCACGCGCTCAAACTCTCTTTTATTCTGCGGCAACAAAACTCCCCAAAAATGAAGATAGCAGTCGCCGGACTTTGTTTACCATACTTGCCATGCGCAATTAACAAGAGTGACTCCTCCTACTCCAAGATCGTCGTTGGTCCTTCGTTCGTAGTGGTCATTGCAAGTGCCTAGCTCCGAAGAGTGACGAGCGCCCCCTAAGCTACATCTTTCTTTTTTTGAGGCATAATTGAAGGTAAGGCAAAAGCAAGAGTGAAAGCAGGCGTGCTCTTATTCTACTTCTACGATACCACCTCCTACTTTTGGCGCACTTGTTTGATGAGCTAAGCGCTTTAGTCAGATCAGCCTTACGACTAAAAGCAAGGTCGCCCTCTTTTTCAAAATCATGAACGACCCACCAAGCAACGGCACGTTGCGCGGTAGTGTTCAAGGAAGTGGAGCGAAGTGATTCTCCCAAGAGAAGCCTTTAAGAGAGAGGGGTGGAACGGTTAAGACTAGTTGCTTTACTATAAATAGTCGACGGCCCACTTTTAAAAATGAAAAAATCTCTCAATCAATTAGCATTTTCTTTCTTTGAACTAATTGCATATATAACTATTATGTGGTATTGGACCCGCTCCTATAGTAAGGTACTGGCATTGAGGAACTGGGGGCCCAATGAGCCCGCAAGCACGGTGGTCCAGTAGGGCCAGCGCGGCCGGTCACCCACCAGCTAAGATCCATTCCAAGCTTGAGGAAGAATCAGATATCACTAAAGCTTACTCGAGAGTGAGGAGGAATTTCATGCTTCTTTTCAAGTGCAGTAGTATCGAGGAACCGCGGCCCAGGGCTAGGGTGGGGTAGGCCTACGAGGCCGGTAACCCGTCGGCAAAGATCCTTTCTTGCACTTGACGAGCAAGCAAACAGTTTCACTTCGCTTGAACTTGAATAAGGGTAGGAATATATCCCCATCTCATAGCTCATCTCATCAAGTATACCCTCATCTTATAGGTCATAGGAATAGATTCCTTTTGAATCTGCGTGTGCCGGATCTCAGAAATAACTGACGCTATTTCCCGGTCATCCTTACCCTTTCACAGCCAACAAGCAAGGAGCAAGAAAACGTATGCAGCAAGAAAACTCGCAAGAAAACGAAGAAGCATAAGCAAGACTTAGTATTACTTAGTCATGCAATACTAAGTAAGACTCAGTATTGCATGACTAAGTAATACCATTACCATTACCATTACTCAGTAATACTAATGTATTAATACTAAGTATTAATACTAAGTATTTACTTGCTTATGCTTCTTCGTTTTCTGGCTGCCCTACATTACTCAGTAAGACTCAGTATTTTCTGGGCTTTGCTTCTTCGACCAGACTTTATGAAAATCCCTAACCCTGCTTGCCTTGCCAGAAAGATTGAAGGCCTTGCCAGAAAGGAGAGGACTTTAGTATAGTGTTGTTGACATGGGGCTCGACATACCCGAAATGGGTAGCTTTTCCGCGCAGCTTACTTAGCATCATTTCCATCCAATCTTGTGAGGGAACCTTACCCCAACCCAATTCAATCCCTAGAGGAGCGCTGCCGAAACAACATATTAACAAGCTCGCTTAAACTGCTTGAATTAACCCTCGGACCAGTATTCATCATAGCGGGGGACCGAAGCAATCATTAAGTCGCCACAGGTTAGGCTATGTGAGCCACATCTGAAGCGAATGAAGCCTCCTCTGTAGGCAGCATTCCTTCCGTTCATTGCCTCTACTAGGTAAGCCTCTAGGCGACCGATCACTACGCGTAAGCACTCCTTTTATCCTTTTTTCTCTTTGATTTGTTGTTATTTCCGGTCCTATGTACAAGCGCACTTCCGGTCGCTTCTAGCTGATCTACAGCGAGCCTCATTTCCAGCATTTCCTACAAGTCGTGGTAGGTATCGACTGAGAGAAGCCACTTCGAGGGCCTTTCCAAACCTACCTACAACGCTTGGGCACCATTCAATCACCAAGGCGGAAAGGAAGAAAATCAAAAAGGCACTTCCCTCCTATCTTAGTATAGCGTCGGGGGCACCTACCCTTCAGGGAGCGGAGCGGCTTAGAGCTTTTTATTAAAGCAATTAGAAAGGGGATTAAAATCACATGAAAGGGGCTTCGAAAGATGAAAGAGCTAGTTAAGGCCAATACAAGCCTATTTTCCTTTGGTGATGCAGCAGATGCACAATAGCCATAAACATAGGATAGGGTCGCCAACCTGGTCCTCACTACAAACAAAATGGATGATAAAGTAAAGAAGCCATAGCCATAACTTGAGAACGAACCAGGAGATAGCTATGATGTTGGAGATTGCAGGATGATATTGCGGGTCGAGAGAATAACAATCAGGAGTCATCATGCATATCCCCTCCCTTGTAGCTGGGAGCCTTAAGACCACATTTCTGTAACTCCCAGAGAATGGACTTATCCCCCTCTGTCTCGACCTTGGCGGAAGCCCTCATTTTCTTGATGAAATATCCACTTTTGATTCAGCTCACCCAGTATTGCATGGAGTGGAACGATGATAAGCTCACTGGGCGGTAACTCTTTAGTCAATTCAGTTTTTAAGACGCTCAAACCGGGCATAACTCGACAAATGAACCGCAGTAACTGATCCGCTTCATCTCTAAACGGCCACTCCTTCACAAAGTGCTTGCTATCCAAAATAACACGAGTGGCCAACTCAACTGACTCCCCTTCAGGGTAATCAATTTTCATGTTTGTATACAAGTAGACCACATCGCGGTAAACATCAGCTCCAGGCACTCTAGTGGGTGTCAGAATCAGCTCAGGAACAATTTCTGGTTCAGGTTCTGTGACTGATAGACCATTACTCTTGAATTGTATATTCCAAAACCCGCTTTCACGTGGCGAATCGGTATTTTCTGTGATCACTTTACGGCATTCTTTAAGCTTTCTTGGTCACCGGACAGAGTGAGAACTGCTCAGCTCAGCTTGCTTTCTTTGCCTGGCTTGCTTGTTTGTGTTTAAATAAAAGTGAGTAATCTACTCTACCTATTCCTATGCTATTTTTGAATTTCGTTTTTACGAAAATTTTTTAAGTTCCTTATGATGTAACTTATTTTTATTTCCTCTTTCAACTAACGGAACACAAACTTTAACACGATTTATAGCCATCTTTCCGTATTGATTTTCAATTGAGTGATTTCCTAAGGTAGGGAGTAGGGTTCGACGAAAATAGTAGGAGAAGAACGGTCGATCATCATCATCAAATGAATATCAAAAGGAATTTACACTATAACCTCCCTTCCTTAGTTCACTAACTCTGAATCGCGCTTAATCTAATCGAATTCCCACCATTCCTTGTCAATTCTATTTAACTCGACTCGATTCTATTCTCATTTATTTTTGTGATTCAAATTGATTGAAGTTTTTCTATTTCAACCGCCGGATCGCATCAATCCCTTTCTGCGAAAGATTGATCGATAGATTGTTTGGTCGACTCAGTCGATTGATCGCTCAACGGAAAGCCCAATAGTTTAGTTGGGAATAGAATAGGCCACAAAGAATTGAACTGGATTGATCGAAAGAGGGTCGGAAAGGCAACCTTTGCCTAAAGGGATCAATTCTCACTCGATAGAATAAAGGATGCTCATTGTGGACTCTTATGGATGGAAAAAAAGAAAAGTAATCCTTAGCAAAAAGGTAAGAACCTCCGAGGCAAAGTACTGAAATAGTTATAGTGAACCAGGGATCACTGTCAGACTTCAAAACAAGAGCAAGGAAGAACTCGCAACAAGCAAATAGTTAGAGTGAAGTGAGCAAGTTCACAATGTGGTTCAATCATCCACAGATCGTGAACCTTCGTCTTGACCTCAACATTTTCACTATCTAGGTGGGAATCTGTATTCTCTTTGCTTGGATTTTTGGGATTCCCTTCGTTCCCCAGATAACCTATGCTGCTGATGAGCCAGAGCAAGCGGCTGGGCTGGGGGACGGCGGTGCCGACGTTGACTTAGAACTTCGGTTGGTTTCCCGCCTGGACCGGTCTCGGAAGAGCAAGACCCTCTCTCGCAAAGAGAGGAAGTTAAGCGGGAAGTCCGAGTACTCCTTAACATTGGATATGACCGACGACAACGTAGTGACTCTACTCTGGAGAAACTTTATCAGGAGATCTCGATTGATAGGGAGAAGGACACAGCCTTCTTCAAAGCCTTTTTAAAACTAATAGATTTTATCGGGGGTCGATGAATAATTTCGAAAGCAGCAAGAGCAAGAAAAGGGCTGCCATTAATTAGTCTAATGCGCAACGGCTTTCTAAAGCTAAATCCCTTGCTTGTCGCGCCCTAGCGGTTGAGCATTATATCTCTTTACTCAATGGATATGGTACTCTTAAAGATTGATTAATGTACCGGATCCTTGGCTCTAACCTTAACTAACTGCCTAACTCCTAGTGGATGAGACGTTTAAGGAAAGGGCCTCGCAAAGAGTGACGGAATTCATGCAGTTGATTAAGGCAAAGCCTCAGATAAAGAGAAGATGTAGGGGGATGGGTTTAAAGAAGAGAAGAAAGATCTCCTTACTTACCTTACAGTGGAATCAAGGAATAGTTCTCTCTCCTCTTCATATGAGAGTAACTCTTCTATCTGCTTTCAGTTTAATGAAGAAGTAGTTCTCTCTTCATCCCGAATTTCCGACTGAAAGAAGGAAATTTAGTATGGGATGCCCTTCTCTCACTATCAGACTATTAGCTATTAGACGACCGGGTAATCGTCGTAATCGTCTTTGTTCGCTCCTTTCTCTTCGCTCGTAAAGCAATAAAGAGAGGAAACCAAGATGAAATATAAGAAAGACAATTCACCGAACCTATCTGCAAATTGTCTTCTCTATAGTGATGGCGACTGGCTTCTCTTTCCTTTTCTTTCTTTCCTTTAGGACAGCCCTTATGGGTGTAAGTTCTTCGATTTGAATGTGGTAAGCATGTGTATTGAGTACTCTTATTTTATTCGATTTCCTATTTCCTACTGGTAATAAAGGTTGAGTACAGGTAAGACTATCTGAGGTATCTTTCCTTTGTTCTTTTGGATTGTAGCTAGGGTACGAGCTTAGTAGAAGAAAGAATCTATCTTAGGGTTAGTGCTCTCCTTTGCCTTCCTTACCTGACTGGTAGGTTGTTCCAAGGTTTCCTAAGGTTTAGTTTCTAATAGGTAAGGCAAGATAAGACTAGATTAGATTGTCTCTTCTTACGGTACCCAACTAAGGTTAGTACGATGTTCTCTTTCCTCCTCGTAACAAGAATTCGTAAAGATCATATATCCTTCGAGCCGAAGGCGAAGATGCAATCCGTGCAGCTAAGCGACCTGCCGGGCTTAGAATCAATATATTCCTGTAGTTCCAGGAAGCTAGGCAGCTATCGAAGAGCGTAGGACTCTTTCTTCTTTCTTTTCTCTTTTTTCCTCATCTAGTGAGGATTGTAATAGGTAGGTATCATCACTCTTACCGTCCTGCCTTCTATCTGCTTTCTTCTATGGATTGATAGCGAGGAAGCCAACCCCCAAGCAAAGATAGATAGATAAACCTGCCTGTAGGTTTTTCTTACTTTCCTTCAAGTGCTGTGAGTGCTATAAGTACTAACCAACAAGCAACGGCTTTCTAAAGCTCAATCCCTTGCTTGTTGGGGCCCCATTTTAAGGAAAATTGATAGAGCCTTGGTTAACACTGAGTGGGAGGCTCGCTTCCCAGGATCTGAAGCTCTTTTTTGACCTGCGGGAGTGTCTGACCATTCCCCTATGGTCATTAAGCTCGCTGATTTGCCTAAAGTCAAAAAGCCATTCCAGTTTTTTTATTTTAGGGCGGATCACCCGGAGTTCCTTAATATTGTAGCAAGGGTGTGGAATGAGGAAATGGAGGGTTCTCCTATGTACCGTCTATGCTCCTCCTTGAGTCTCCTCAATTTGGAGCTTAGGAGGTTGAATAAGAACCATTTTTCGGATATTTCCTCAAGAGTGGTGCAAGCTAGGGCGGAATTGAATAGAATCCAGGGCGCTGTACAGCAACAACCCTTGGATTCTACCTTATGCCGTGAAGAGGCTAGACTCGTTAAGGTATATGCTGATCTCAGTAGGGCTGAGGAGAGTTTTTTGAAACAGAAATCAAGGGTGCAATGGCTTAATTTGGGGGATCTCAATACCAAGTTTTTCTTTAAAGCAGTTAAGAGCCATCATGCAAGAAGTAAGATCGTATCGATTACAAGAGAGGATGGCTCTAGAATAGAGGACCCCAATGCTATTAAGGAGGAAGCTATTAAATATTTTCAAAGGCTTTTAAGTGAGAACCAGCCACGACCCACTCTTGATTATGACCTGCTTGGAAGGGCCTTACCTCGAAGACTCGAGAATTCTCAGTGTGGGGAGCTGGCTAGGGAAGTTACCAATGAGGAAATTAAAGATGCAATCTTCTCAATGAAAGATAGTAAGGCCCCGGGGCCGGATGGGTTCAATGCTCTTTTAAAGAAAAGAGCTTGGAACATTGTGGGAAGCTTAGTATGTGCAGCAGTGAAATCCTTTTTCAGATCAGGAAGAATCCTTAGGGAAATGAATGTAACAGCCATTTCACTAATCCCTAAGGTCCCAAACCCAACAATGTTAAAGGATTTTAGGCCTATTTCGTGTTGCAATACAATATACAAGTGTATTGCTAAGATCTTGGCCAATCGATTGAAAGTTGTCATCCCTCATCTTGTGGGCAAGCAACAAACGGCCTTTGTTAAAGGAAGAAGGATAGGGGACAACATCCTGTTAGCTCAGGAGTTATTGCGCAATTTTCATCGGGATAGAGGCTCGCCAAGGTGTGCCATCAAGGTGGACCTGATGAAGGCGTATGATACAGTGAAGTGGGAGTTCCTCATTGCGGTTTTAAGAACCGTAGGTTTCCCGGAAATTGTTATCCAGTGGATTACTGAGTGCATATCCACAGTTAAGTTCTCTATTAATATCAATGGGGAGCTGTGTGGTTTCTTTGCTGGGGAGAAAGGCCTGAGGCAGGGTGACCCGATGTCCCCCTATTTGTTTGTCCTAGCGATGGAAGTGTTTTCGGGACTTATGAATAAAATGTCCACTAACAAACGCTTCAAGTTTCATTGGAGGTGCCATAGAGAGAGAATCACCCACTTGTGTTTTGCGGATGATCTCATGATTTTCTGCAGAGGGGAGGCTTACTCTGCATCGTTGGTCAAGGATTGCCTTGTAAAGTTCAAAGAGTTGTCGGGGTTGACCCCCAACCCCGTCAAAAGTAATATATTTATGTGCGGTGTTGCATGTGGTATAAAAGATCAGATCATCAATCTTCTGGGGTATAACGAAGGTAAGCTTCCAGTCCGGTACCTTGGAGTACCCCTTATTTCTTCAATCGTGAAGAAATAAGATTGCAATCCGCTGGTTGAGAGGATAGTAGCTCGGGCTAAGAGCTGGACAGCCCACTCCTTGTCCTATGCGGGCCGGTTACAGCTTATTAAGTCCATACTGTTCGCTGTACAGACTTTCTGGTCAAGCCTTTTGATCCTCCCTAAAGCTGTTATCAAGCGACTGGAACAGGTATTGAGAGCCTTTCTATGGAAAGGGAGTGAACTTAGCCATGGCGGGGCCAAAGTGGCATGGGTTAATGTGTGTCTCCCCTTTAAAGAGGGAGGGTTGGGAGTCAAAAGGCTTGACACATGGAATCAAGCTGCTATGTTGAAACATGTGTGGAACCTTTGTAGTGATCGGGAGAACTCTATTTGGTCCAGCTGGGTTTGGACCTACTTGATCAAAAGGAGAAGTTTCTGGGAACTTAAATGTCCCGGAGATTGCTCATGGACATGGCGTAAGATCCTGAATTTAAGGGAAATTGCCCGTGGAAAAATAAAGTACCCAGTAGGTGATGGGCGAACCTCGAGGGACAGGAGAGTATGGGCTGAGTCTCCTAATGGAAAGTTCTCCATTAAGAGCGCATGGAACTCTGTGAGGCATAGAGAGACTGTGGTGGGTTGGCATAAACTTGTGTGGTTCAAAAACGGAATCCCCCGTCATGCTATCATTCTTTGGATGGCTATCCGGGGGAAGCTATACACACAGGACAAACTAGTCAGCATGGGTATTATTCAGATTAACCGATGTGTATTATGCAAGGAAGAAGAGGAAACTCTTGACCATCTGTTCTCCTCTTGCCCATTTACGGCTCGTATTTGGTCACTCTTGTGCGATAGGTGTGCGCTCCCACGTTCACATCGGAGATGGGAGACAAATGGCTATCTCGAAACTTCAGTGATAAATCATTGCTGTCCCTGATAGTTAGATTGATGTTCGCGGCATTTGTTTACTCCTTATGGAAGGAGAGGAAGATGAGGATGCAAAGTGGTCAAACTAGGAGGTTAGTTCAAATTTACTTGGAAATTATGGAGTATGTAAGAACTAGGACCATTTACCTGCGGAATTTTCCAAGGTCATCTGCGAATATCAGGCTGGTAGAAGCCTGGGGCCTTACTGACAGCATCTGTAGCTAACCTTGTTTGTTGTCACAGCTTGGTTTGTTTGTGTTGTACTGCTGGATTTGTTCATCTGTCTGGGTTTGCTTGGTTGGATGGGTTGCTGCACTGGGGGTGTTCTGCAGGTTATGGAGCTTGCTGCACTGGGAGTATCTGTTTGACTATTGCTGTATGAATAGAGTGCTGCCAGTATCTGCTGGGTTTCCCTTGCTGTATTATGGAGCTTTGCTTTTGTGATTTTCCTTGTTCATTATAAGTTAAGGAGCAGGTGATGCCGCCCGGTACTTTGGTTACATTGATTGTTGTATTTCATTAGTTATTGAAATAAAGCTTATTACTTATCCAAAAAAAAAGAAGCTATCCTGGCATTCCTCATGCTCTCATAGGACTGCACGGCAAGCTTCCTTAAGACCGGATCATTATAGATTTCTTTGGTATCAATCGTTACATTTGAGAAGCTTGTCTATGACTTGCTCTGGCTGACTCTTCAGATACTTCTTGCGCTTTTTCCTAGTGTCTACAATTTCCATGATTTTTTCGAATGCCCCAGACAAGCAGCTCCTTATCTTATCTTCTTTGATGAGATACAACCATATGGGAGCCCAGGCCTTGTGAAATTTCACATCGAGTGCTCTGCCCTCCCACTCGGTAAAGCACTCTCTTATCTTCTTAGTGGCAGTATGCTTGGAGGCATTCCTGTTGAATACCCCCGCATGAAGGTGATACCCACCTTCACTATCATTGTGGTTCCTTTGCCACTAGAACGGCCCGGCAGTCGAATAGTTGACTAAGCCGGTCTCTCACCAACTCCTTCTTTGCGGTAGGTCTTCTATCCGCATGAGTTAGCGTAACAAGAATGAATTTCTTGATTGTGGTGCCCCTTCTTTCCATGGTTCCTTCCTTCATTTGTCTGTGCTCCATCTCTACCTATGATGAAATCAAAATGAGGTTTGTCCCTCCTGCGTCTGCTTGCTACTCCCGCTTTCTCTTCCTTGATCGTCGTTGGTCCTTCTTTCTCTTGCTGCTCAAGATGGTCGATTGCTGCTGTCGGCTACCTATGCCTGCCCGCTGATTGCTCGACCATCTCTCTACGCTCTTTCGAATTCCTATTTTCATCCTAGTGGAATGGCCGCTTCCTTCCCGGCCCTCTTGCTTACTATAAGCTGCCCTCCTTCCTCGCTTAGTAGCTCCTTCTCTTGTCGTCGGACGACCCAGCAGTTACCTTCCATCAAAAATTCCACCTCCTTCTCTTGCTCTCCCTCGAACTCAAAACCCCTTCCACCTTGTTTCCCATGCTGCTTGCCCGGGAGCTCCAGCTTCCGCTTGTTTTCGCTTCCCACTTTCTATGCTATTGCTTGTTGAGTGACTACCCTGCCTACTTGGTGGGAGTTACTGCTTCCCATGCTTGTTTCCTATCCATCTATGCTTGCGGGTTAGGATCAAGGGCCGCCTCTAGAGGACTGGAACATGAAACTAGTGGCGAATCAAGGATCTACTTTTGGAGTCCACATCCACCCGAGAGACATAACTCTCCCGGCCAGTACGCCTATTGAAGCGAGGAAGGATCGGGGGCAGCGGGCAAGGTATCCCTCCCCTCTTCCCCCCAACAACTTCTTTAGGATGAGACAATGAGAGAGGCTCCGTGATTGTTTCTCCCTCGGTCGAAGACACCGCTATCCGAGCATCTTTAACTAGAGACATGAATTACCTACGGGCCAGACTTCCTCGGCGAATCCAGACGATCGGCCCAGTTAAACAACAAACCCTTTTTGAAGTAGGGTGGGTGGAGAGAGGCAGGTCCGGCAATCTGAAAGAACTCGCATAGATTCACATTTGAGGTATCGTTACGCTGGTTCTCGTATGGCCTCCTTACTTACCTAACAGCTCTTGCCTCTGCAACCCTCACGCTTTTTTCTTTACTTATGCTCGCTTATCTATATAGGGCCGCTTGCTTCGGATACCAATGAGGGGGGGACAGGGACCAAGCGATGCGAAAACCCTAGGGTAGTATTTGAAGTCTCCACACCGGGATATGTGCTTAGTTCCCAGAACCAGGTGTGGTAGGTATAGAGAGTGAACACTTTCCGGAACATTGTATTGTATAGTAGTCGCCTTTTAGCAAGCAGGAGCAGAGGTAGCTAACCGTCCTAATCAACTAAATAAACTAAGGGCTCGGATCTCGATCTCGAACTGCTGAGGGAAATGGATCTGCTGCTCTTGCTACTACGTGTGGGCAATAGAAGTGAGCTGGCTAGGTCGTAGATCCGAATATGCAACTATAGAATCTGAAACTTGCACTGGATTGAGATCTACTGCCACTCTTGCTCCTAGGTCTCGATCTGGGAATGGAGAGAGAGCTGGGTCTTGGTCATGAACATCATAATGCGGAGTTAGCTTAAATGAAATAAAGAAATAGGTTCTTGGCGAGTTGCCCATAGGTTCTTATTTCTCGGTCCTTGGGAGAGCCCCAAAACTGAAAGGGAGAGGAGTTTCGTGCGGAAACCGATCTGTCTTTACTCTCCTTCGCTTTCCTCGCGCTGCTTCACGTGAGCCAAGCCTGACTTTAGCCTTTCCGCTCGTTAGCGCGAGCCACCTATCGGACCCTCTCCTTTCCAGTTGAGCCAAGCTAAAACCTTCCTCACTACAGCTTTTAAGCCTTTCCTTTGGAGCCTGAGGAACTTGACGTAACTGGATCTGAGACTCTCGTTCTGTGCGTGAGCACTCCACTTGCTGAAAATCTCATCTTGTTTTTCTTCTTATTTCGTAAAATAAGTCAGAATGTGGTGACTTCTTTCCTTTGTTTGGCTTGAGTCCAATCTCATCTGTCAGGAGATGGAGTCGTCTTGCTTAGTAAGGAGTTTTTATATATAACAGGTGCGCTTCGGGAATTTTTTCTTATGCGCCTCACGACGTAAGGAGACGAAATCGATAAGGAACTCGATCTAATGCGCCTTGCGACTACCGGAGCAAAGTCAATGAGTTGCTGTTCTTTTCAACAAAACTATATCAGAGCCCTGCGACGTCAGGAGCAGATGAAAGGATGAATGGCTGTTCTGTTCATCAAAACTAAAAAAGATTTCGAGGAAGTTCTTCGCTGACGCTTGCCTCTAGCTGAATTCACTTAGGTCACGCCTTGGTTGCTGCCTAGCCTCCTGTGTTGGTGTCCAAAACGTGCATGTGTTGTAGGCTGCCTGACCGTCTGGAAACCTACTTCTGGTGAAGCTGACTGGATTGATGCCCGGGCCTGTCGTGGAAAAAAAGACTGAAATGTGGCGACTGAGGTGCCTGGCCTTAAGTGTAGTTGCTGATGGACTGGTGTGTAATATGGTGGCTGTGCTGTCGTATTGAAGTCGTACATGGATGACAAAAAAACATTGGCGTGGACTGAGGCACAGGTCATGTCCTGGATCTTTTTGATCTAATAGATGTATAAATCTTTTTATGAGTCTCGCTTAGTCAGGAGCGCAAAAAAGGGCGCCATGCTGGTCGTGTGGTGACTCGTTGTGGCTCTGGTGCTCCTGGTGGGGTTCCCAAGGGTGGTAACAGGCCTCCGTAGCGCTCCAGGGTTAGTGGCAAAGATGCATTGACTACTGGGAATTGATGAGAGGATCTACTAAAGGTATCCACCAGCCGACGCTCATGGGTCTGCTATATGGCAATTGGGTCAGACATAGGAGGTTTACTAACCCAGGAGCGCAGTCCATAGAATAATGGCCTGAGTTTGGTTGTGCCCAGTACTGAGTGCCCAACCGCGACTAAGGGGATCCCCTGTTGATATAACTGAAAGTGGGTGGAATCGTCTCTTAAGCAATGATCGGTTTATCATTAACCACGAACCTGATGACACCGGTGTCAACAAAGAACGTTTAGGATGAGTGCTTTTACCAACTGGTGACATCAATCTTCTAAATTTGCCAAAAGAAGGCCAACTGATAGGATTTCTTAAAAACCAAGGACCCCACCACTCTTAGCAAGGGAATGAATAATTTCTTTTTTGAAAATTAAAAATTCGATTCCTGATCCAATTTCCATTTCATTTCTCGTCTTTTTCCACTCTTTCTTCTCTATAACCTACCATTTTCCTTATATTAAGGCATCTGATGGGGTATCATCTGACCGGTGTTCCATTGGTCACAGACCCAAACAGTAGAAGTGAAATGGAAAAAGGAATGAGTTAAGTTCTAAGCTAAGTTTTTGTGATGATCTAATCTTCTTGGAAGACAGAGAAGTGTCGTAAATATGGGTTAACTATGTTAAGTTAATTGTGTATCGTACAATAAACGAATAAAATTTGTGTATGTGTTCCCGGGAAACATATAGGTACTTACTTTATTTATTCAATTCCATTGATCAGGAGCAATCGAAAAAGCCAGACCAGTGCGCTATCTCTGGGAATCCTGAATATGGTGATACCACCGATTTCATCTACATATGCCTCTCCCCCATCAATCGGTACTAGTTGAAGTAATTGAAATTCCCGTATTTGTCTGATGAGAAATGCAAAACGAAAAACGCAAGAAATAAGGATCCCTACTGGGAATTAGATCTTGCCCCTTGGCCCCCCTCTTCACGGAAAATGGAGAGATGAATTGATGGATTCATCGGATCCTAGGTCGGGACTGACGGGGCTCGAACCCGCAGCTTCCGCCTTGACAGGGCGGTGCTCTGACCAATTGAACTACAATCCCAGGTAAATGAGGAATGAGGTGTACAGCATACATATTCTTATGATTGAACCATTTATATTTATAAAAAAAGAAAAAATATATATATAAAAATATATATATATTTATATAAATATAAATCAAAATCGGCGTGTTGTAACTGTAACAGAGACACGAGTGATATACGGATATCCACATAGATATGGACTATAGTGAGAGTGACATGAATTACTAGTAATCCTGTGGTTATTACCAAATCGATTGATAATCAATTTTTCAATATAAAAAAGACTCTTTATTCTTTTCTTCCATATCAGGCATTTCGGGGGGACAAATTTTTTATATCATTCTCATGGATCGGCGAATTATTGGGCCGAGCTGGATTTGAACCAGCGTAGACATATCGCCAACGAATTTACAGTCCGTCCCCATTAACCGCTCGGGCATCGACCCAGGAAGAATCAATTCTAGGCTTATTGATAATCCATGATCAACGTCCTTTCGTAGTACCCTACCCCCAGGGGAAGTCGAATCCCCGCTGCCTCCTTGAAAGAGAGATGTCCTGACCCACTAGACGATAGGGGCATACCTGCCCGATCGCCAGCATATACTATGTCATAGTATGGCCAGGTTTTTGGAATTGTCAATATAATAGAAATAGAACGGTATGCCTAGATCCGAAAAATCTTTCTTGCTTTCCTGATTCCATAGAATTCTTGGTTCATGAATGAACCATATATCTATGACGAAGTATAGGATCCCTTTAGGGAGTGATTTGTCCGACAGAAAAAAGTCAAACTCTATTTCTTCCATTTTCACTCATCAATTCGCTCATCGTTAAGATGAGATATGCCTCTCTCTATCTCATACTAAGCCAGGAAATTCAGAAACAATATTCATTTTTTCTTTTTTTTTTGATAAGAATTCGGAATTCGGTTCAGGGTACGAGTCGAATCCCTTCATCACATGATTCGATGAAATATCTTGGATCTATGTCGGATTGGTACATGTATCAATCAAGCGAATCTCGTTCTGATGGTCAACTCGTTCTGATGGTCAATAAAAACAAAGCAATTAGGATCAGTCTTGAAACAATTCATTGCATTGATATTTGTCAAATATCAAGAATTCCTAGTGAAATACAATTTCATGTTCCTAAATGAGCCCTTATGCATACATGTATATATGTGCATATAGTATATATATATAGGTACATGCACTAGACTCATAGTGGCTAATTCATGAATTGACTAAAATGGGCCCTTTTA